CAAAGTCACAGAACTCATCCCAATTCATACTCTCTACCTTATTTTCTACAGATTGTAACCACATTTTAGCTTGACCCGTGAAATACATGGTGGAGTAATCTTTCCAAGTAGTGTAAGGAGTGTGGAACATAAGAAAATATTTATCGCAATTCTTCTTCCACCATCAAAGATAGGAAAATCTGGCCTATTGGGTGCCGATCCACTCGATCCTATGCTATGCATTTGTGACCAAGGCGAGGTAAGATCATGAATACAAGATGGCGATGAGTCATGCCAAGTTTGGGGAGTGTTGCTCGTACCCTCATTGCATGTTTTAAAATAGGGCATACTGCCTGTGATTTACTATTGATTTCCAAGTCGACACGAGATTCTATTTCTTTCCCTCTACACTATGTACTTACTTTTCCGGCTATGCGAGAGAGACTTTATCCTTGGTCTATAGGCACAAATCCAGTAGAAAATACCAATCCAACTTCCTCCTAAAATCACTTCTAACAGGCGAGCGTGACTTGTGCGCTTTTTCGTTAAATCGAGCAAATGGATGTGTTTTTCCAGCCACTGAGTATCTAGGGTCATTCCCTTTACCAAACATTGGAGTCGCTGCTCGCTCGAAAGCTTTTGCTTTCTTCGGTACTGGTACTTCGGAATCCGGTGCCAAGCTTTCTGATCTCTCTCCGTGAGGAGAAAATTCCTAGGATTGATGCTCGATTAGATAGTTGATTTGATTTTCTATTACTAGAGCTTGGCAGTGAAGACAGTGCAGCAGATTTTCGCACTACCGGAATGGGTCCTTATGATTCTCAAAGAATGATGAGGGGCAAGGCTGATACCTCGCAGGTGATGCTATCAACTGTGAAGAGGCTTCGAGGCAAGATCTACAAACGTCTGCCTCGGCTCGCTACCAAACTCGTAAGCAAACAGCGGGACGTGAAGCAAGCCAGCTACAGGTGCTAGACGGCTTTCTCGTCAAAGAGCGTTCTATTTCTAGGGTCGGCCGTAAAAGACGGATTTGTTTATAACTGACCCATTTATAATATACCACCAAACTAGTCACTCATGGGAGGCTTCACTTGTGAACTACAATTCCCGTACTACGTAGTATGATTGGTTGCTCAACTGCCCCTTAAACGAAGAAGACCCCTGGGCCGCCTTGCGAAATACTTACTGCTCAAAAGCGAAGAAATTAAAATGCTTTACCTCTCTCTTCCGATGAATCCACTTCACATAAACATAATAAGTGTTTTGGCATGCCAGCAAGCGGTTGAGACTTTCGTTATTCCAAATTTACGAAGGGAAGGTTCCGAGGTATCGGAATGTGGTAAGCCAGCTCCACCTAGGGACATCGCCGGACGGTAGGCATCGGTTGCTCTAAAACTTCTCACCTGGTTTTCCTATTGTCAACTTTCCTTACGCAAGCGGTCAGTAAAGAAAAGCCGAGTCGAGTACAAGAAAAACTAATAGCTTCCTTTCGTTATCTGCATCTGCTTTCCTCAAAAGGTCTAGCTTTGCCAAAATCAATAGTTTAGTTGGTTGGGTCCTGTCGATCAAGTTATAGGAGCTGCTTGCTATCTATCAAAGGGTAGAAAAATACCACGTTTGCATTGAAGGAATGTCGCAGGAAGCTGCCGATCCGCGATTTCAAGTAGTTCGTGCTTCGGCGGCAGGGGACTATAGGCCATGAAAACCCACCCCAGGTATCTCCACCTGTGGATTGAGAGTAAAAACCAGTGAATTTCGTATCTCCCGCTGGCACACGATTTCTATTACTTTTCTTGTTTCCCGTTTCGGAGATCCGATAAAGGAATGGTAAATCGATATCTGGGCTCGAGCCAGGGTACTTATCCTCCCGTCTATAAATCAATGACCAATAAAAGACCAAAGGGGTGATAAATCAAGGGGCGGACAGGAGCAGCATCGTAGCTAGGAGCAGGTGTAGCACCGTAGCTAGTAGGAAGAAGTCCAGCATAGCTACATTCCCCTTCGGGTTGGCGCCCGTCTTCTCCAATAGAAATTTCATCATATCAAGGGCTAAGCTATCTGAAAACCTACTACCAATCTGAATGTAAAAGAAGAACTAAATACTACTATCCATGAGATCATCATAACAAAAACTAGAATTGCCCAGCTAAATAGGAATAGAAATAAATCCAGGGTAACTTGTATCATGAGATGGGTCAATTCCAATTTGAATTCCGTACGGCTACAACTCTTTTTAAACGAGTCGAAGTCCAGTCTTGTCACTTTCCCCCTTTCTTATCCTCTTTTTTATCCAACCTCTTTTATGTATTCTTGGCTATCAGAAAATCCTTAGAATAAAAGTTTGTCAGAAGAAGAAAAAAAGGAGCTCAATTGGCATTCATTCAAATAAAGTTTCACAAACAGGAGGCCTTGCTTTCGCACGGGGAGAGAGATAGCGATGGGCGGCTGCTGTCTTGTCACCGTGTTCCTGTATACCGATAAGATGATGAATGGTGATGCAGGACAGTCGAACTTATCCTTTATTCGTATTGTCAGCTATAAACTTGTTATCAGATCTATAAGGGACACAATCCTGTGGTGAAAGCCGCCATCAACATTCGCGTAGAGAGGTGCTTCCCAAAAAGGGAGGGGAAAACGAGATGATTGCTTTGCCCAGTAAACTATGCTTGCTCTGATGACCTGGCCTTTCTCCCGTTAAAAGGTGGGTACCTTTCCCTAAATCCTTCTCCCGTGCATGCTATTCTCCTGTTCCCCCGAAGGGCGGTATCAATACGGCAACCCGAAAGCTCGTTATCAAAGTGGTCTCTTCTCAAAAGCTTATCTGCCAGATGAAAACAAGTTCGTAGTAACAAGGGGCAAAACAAGCAGGTTGGATAAGGGTGCCAGTGAAGAAATCAAGAGAATATGCTTTGGAGTATTCATAGAAAGAAGTCTTCCTATAAGATAATCATCTTTCCTTTGTTTTGACATTCTTGATGTATTTTCCACTGTATGGACATCCTTCTATCTTTGTATCGGTAGCCTCTTCAAAGTATTGCTTTAAAGTTCCTCATGAAGACAGAGAACCAGCTGACTACTATAACTCCCCATCTCATCCCTGCTGCTGATCCGTGGTACCATTTCTCTATGGGGAAGTGTTGATTGATTAATGATCAGAAATAAAAAGAATGCAGAGAATAGGATCCACGGCTATGAGAGAAAGCAAACTATACTAGCTTCCTGCTGCCGATTAGTTGAAGGGAAAGTTAAAAATAGTCTTAAGAATTATAGAGCACGACAGCATTCAAATGAATGTTCTTAAAAAACAATATTTTTATTTATCATATTTTGACTAGAACTTCAGTTCTTTCACTTCGACACGTCTTCCAACTGATGATAAGTCAACTCAACAACATTTCCAGCTTAGCTGCCCTTTCACTTGCTTCTGCCTTTTCACTAGAATTAAGATAGTGTCCTCCCAGAATTGAGAAAGAAGAGAGAATACCTATGTGCTGCTATGCCTATGGTCCAGAATTGCTATCCGTACGACCTTGGTCTTTGATTGTAAAAAAAATACATACTAAGCAAGTAAGCCTGCCTAAAAGCATTTCTTTTTGACACCTCTCTCGATTTGAAGAGATTACACATCACTGCGAACTTATTCACTCTTCGAAGCCCCCACCACCTTCTTTCTTTGAGCTGAGCACTTTACTTCGGCTGTGGTCATTGCCTACCGGTAAACTCCCATACTTCCTTCTTTTGTTCGAGGGAGGCCATACATCTTCCTTCTTTGGTTGGATCCAGGTCAGAAAGTTATAGGGTGTGCGCAAACAAGTCTGAATTAATAAGAAGGGGCAGTACACTACCCATTTGGGAATTGGCAAATCACAGTCATACTTCTTAGAGTGGGGTGGAGCACCAGCACCTTAAGCTGCACCAGTATCTTAGTAAGATAGACACCGATTAAGAAACCGAGAAGTCTAGATTATGGGGACTCTATAAGTTTTTCTCAGATTTCCTGTGTCTGTACTACTGAACTTTCTACCCTGCATATTGTATGTATCCTTCGCCCTTATTTTCTGTTCTGAGAATCCGCCTTCACCCTTCGGAGAAAACATGGTGGCCGGAGACAAGGTATGTAGATTAATAGAGTTGCTCTTACTTTTATAATATATCATTGATCAAAACTTGGTTCCCATGGATGAAGTGTTTGAGTAGACAAAAGAAGAAGAAGCTGTAGAACAACACTAGAATGATTCCAACCGACATACCCACACACAAACAGACTAAGACTTTGTAGCCCCATTCTGTTGAGAAGGTGCAATCTATATACCAAGTTGTCTTTGAGGTACCTCAAGCACAACCTCCTAAAAGACCATGTGACCATCAGATTTACCTCACGATAGTCAACCTGTGAATCAAAGGCTTTATAGGTATTCACACCACCGGTTGAAATTTATGCCATAATCAAGGAGTGCCCAGAATGGTACTCTACAACCTAGTTCATGCCTCACCGGCTCTTCATGTAAAGAAGAAAGATGGTTCGAGGTCTGAGTTTCAGTTTCTTAGAAAGCCACTTCTCTAAGCATGCATGCCGACATAGGTGTAGCGGTAATCACCGAAGTTTGATTGCAGTGTGGTAAGGGGTCTGTGAACCAATTGTTAAGGGGTAAGGCTAAGCTCACTTTATCATTAAGAAAGCGCTCCATCCTAAGAGATCGGCATCATACTAAGGACAGTGCCGAGCAAGGTCCTAAGGGATTTGAATTCCACACGCCTACGAAGCATTCAGTTAGTGGATATTAAGGGAACGAACGGTTGTTGTACAATACGAGACGATGGTATGATATCACTCCTACTTCATTCTCTACTTCACTCAGGTCTAAAATCATAAGGAAAGTGTCATCCCTGCGAGGAAAGACAGAAAGATCTTAAGAAAAGCTAATCTCATCTTTACTAAAGTAAAGAAAAAGATGGGTCCCGAATGAAATTATAGAGAAATCCTTGTTATTCGCGGAAATAGGATCGGAACAAGAAGGCTTCCAGGAATTGGCAAAAGACTGAACTTCAATTTGTACTTTTATCGCGTAAGCTTGTACCAATAGGCCTGTATTAATTTGTATCATCATTCATCAAAGGCAAGGCACCATTTAACTCCTTTCAGTAATTTTCATTTAGGTAAAGAAGTGCTTATAGTACATACACATGAGACAACTCTATTCCCTATTGGAGAAAGAGAAACATACCATGCGTGTTAGGAATGACATAGCAGCCTATTGCTAAGCTGGTGGTACCATTTTCTCGTAAGTGCATCTTAATTGTGAGATTGTCTATCTACTGATTTGTTTACTTCTTTAGGTCTTGTTGTATTGCTTGTCATGTAGATTTCGATGTCAATATATGAACCGAGGTTGTAATTGCTAAAGTATTTTTAGAATTATGTGCATCCATAATGAATTTGCATTTTAGAAACAATTCATGGAGCAGTGCATGTCTGCTTCGTCTTTCAGGATCGGTTCCCGGCGGGGTGCGGCTTGTAGATGGTTCCGACCTAACCCCATCTTTGCCATCGGCGTCCCACTTTTTCCGCTTATCATCATCTTCTGAATTAGTCGGAGGTTTCCATTCAACTGTTATATCCTCTTTTACATTTGTTTTGTAGGATACAAGAAAACTAGAAAAATCTAGTTGATTGCTTTTGATAAACCCAGCCAATTCATGGACCATTCTCTTTGATTCTTTTTCACCGACGGTCATAGTGCTTTCAGGCGATATAGCAAAACAGCCATAAAGACTGTTCATTGTCATTTTATGAATGAATTCTAAGGCTTTTCCTCAACAGGTTGGACTATTAGGATACTTCGATCCTATGCTTTCCTAATCTAGCGACTTTCGGATTATTCTTATTCCCGGTTGTGTGAAAAAAAGGAGCCCTTACTCATCTTAAACAAAAGGCTTAGCGCCCTCAACTTACCAATTTGACTATAGGCTGGCTCTTGGTGGAAAGGTGTAATTTTTGATTCTTTTCTTGGAGCTGCAGATGTAAAGAAGAATTGAATGCCGGCTATTGCTTGATCTTATCCCTAGTCTCTAGGTTGGCTGGCCGTAAACAACCAACTACTGCATAAAGAACAGAACAGAAGGATAGGGCTGAAACGTGGCTAGAAATGCGGAAAGCAATCGATTGAATCCAACGTGAGTCAACAGCGGGGTCTATTAGTGCGTTACCGAGGGTGGTATCAAAGGCATAAAAGGGTTCGAAAGTCACAAGCCACGGCGCTAACACGCATCCATTTTTTAGCTTAATGCTGACCAATTGGTCATGAACATCGTAAGGCGTTGCTCTTCGCGAATCCCTGCCGTAGTATCAGCTACCCCTACTCGCTTAAAGCCCTTTACCGAAGAAGTTCTACTTTCCCTTCGACATCTTGTAAGTCACTGCCTCCTTACCCAGCGAGTGAATGAACGAGCCAATAAACTGGTGATCGGTCCATTTACTATTTATTATAGTCTATGACGGAAGATCGTCGTCTCTTTGCACATGAGATGCGTACTTTGTGGTTGGCCAGGATAAGCAAAGCCTACATCATCTAGGACTTGCCATTGAAAATAAACCTTTCTATTCGGTCATCAACAGCTCGGGTCCATTTAGCTTCGGTAACCAAATAGAAACTGATAGAGTTCTCCGCGAAGGCTCACTGAATTCAGGTAAATCAATTCTGATTTGATCACTCGATCCATGGCACCCAGCATCTAGCACTACACGTAGATCGGAAAAGACGCAGTTTTCTTTTTCTCATCACTTCAAGGGGCTAGGCTACATGAACCATTGCTACTTTTACTCCTTAAAGACGTATTGAAAGCAGCACATCCATCAAAGAATATAATAGACCACTAGCAAGAGTGTTAAAGACCTACGTCCGAACAAGGAGACAGGCGACCTGGTAAGGTAATATGGCACAATCGGTTAGGACACATGAGTCATAGGGGCATAAAAATTCTAGCAAACAAAGGCTTGTTGCCAAAGGTGAAGACGGTAGAGATGAGCTTTTGTGAAGATGGTGTGCTTGGTAAACAAAAACGGGTTAGTTTTGCGGGGCATGAGTTCAAAGGAGAAAGGCTAGAATTGGTTCACACATATGTGTGGGGGCCGGTCCAATCACTCGGCAGATCACGCTATTATGTCACCTTCATTGATGATGCGACTCGGAAGGTATGGGTTTACTTTCTTAAACATAAACCCTCGTGCCTACGTGGAGAAGATTGGAGTAGAGAAGGCTTCCTTCTGGGCTTTTTGATTTGAGTGTCAGGGCTTTTCAACGATTATAAAGCTCTCTATGACGGCGGCTAAGTCGAGGAGTAGGCACACAAGAGTGCTTTTTTTGGGGGCTCAACCTGTATAGGTACTGTGTAAGGTTAGCTCTATTGGGCGCCGCACTTACTTATTGTAAAACATGCGCCAGAATGCCCAGACATGAAAACTATATATGATAATATGGTTTTTAACAAACTTGTCTCTCTTTATATTCTAAGAATTGTCCGCCCTTGTCATTTTACTTCTTACGCGGGATTTATGGACAAAAGTTAGCCCGGATTACTAAAGATCTTTGTTGCGGGAAAAGGAGGGATTTGCTGAGTTCAAAAGCAAGAGTACTTCAGTGAAAAAGCACAAAATTCATTCCCAGTTCAAAGTGATACACAAACAGCTTGTTGCTAATGAATTCACAAAATAAATGCTTGCTAGGTAAATCGTACTTTTTGCACAGTCACATATGGCTCGTAACTATTCTCGGTGTTATCTTACAACTACTCTTCCTTTCTCTCCTTCGGAAGAACTAGTCTTTGAAGCAAGAGATGAACATATTGTGGGCGGATCTTCTTACCCATTGATTGGAACATCGTAAAAACTCCGAAGATCCTTTTCACTATAGTTAGTGACGTATCCAAATTCTGTATACTATTGGTGGACGGGACATTCCCCGCTTCCTTCTGCTTTGTTTTCACGAAGCGAGCGCTTTCAACAAGCTTCTTTTCTTTGGTAATAAGCAAAAGTGTGTAAAGTCCTCCGTTTTATCACTGGGAAAGCTTTGTTGTCTTCGTTTTCTTTCTGCCGTAGTATATCACCGCATATGATCTGGCCTTTAAAGTGGGTTAGTAAGAAAACTTACCTTTCTGGGTAAGTGCCCTTTTAATGTTTAAGAGCTAGTTGAGCAGTAAAATAGAAATAAGAGCTGCTAAAACAATATCCTTTTTCTTAAAGTTCCTACGATGCTAGTTTTTAAAAGGCATATACACTCAGATAATGCAGCAAGAGTTCCCCACTACCAAGTAAGCTCTTTCTACTTGTTCACCTGGATGAAAACTACCTGGCTTTGTTTGGCTACTTTTTTTATTGGCTAGTGTGATTTTATATCTCAGGCTAGACTCGCTTGAGCTGTCTTACATTAGTGGGGCTATATGTGAATCGCAGAGGTCTGTAAATTAAGGCAATAGGCGGGCACATTTGAAATGCAGCAGTAGTGAGCTCCTATAGAAAATCAAAAATTCAATAAAAGGTCATAATGGTCGGAAGCTGTTCACTACTTCAGAACCATCCAGAAGGCAAGAGAAAAAAGCACCTGAGGTCAGGTGTTTCTTAGGAGTTCAATATGTTTCATGTGTGTTTTTGCAAATCTTTTTTCTTCACTGGTCCTGCACGCTTGATAAAAAGGATCTGGTGTCTATGCCAGGTTGGTAAACCATATAGATCTTGCCCAAACAAGGAGTAGGGGCTAGCTTGTAAGCCACGACTTAGTACTACGAGGATTCGGGCGGAGTTTCACATATAGATAGGTCGGGATGAAGATGAGAAATAGGTTCGGTTGTGAATCTGGGTCAAGAAATGGGGGTTATGCGCCAGCCTATCAAGCAAGCCGAATAGGCGCGCCTGGATGATCAATTCCTTGGTTTTTTCTTACCTGACCGAGAGACGGGGCCGATAGAGCATATTCCGGACAAGTTGGTTCGATTCGCAGTTCACTTTCTATAAGATAACAAAACAGCAGACCCGCCCCATGCTTTTCTTTACGCTGACCCTTTGCATTTCTTCCAGGCACAAAGGGATTCGTTTTTATGAGAAGCGAGTTGTTCTAGGCTGGGCCGATCCCTACCCGTTTTGATCTGACAGCGGACGAACAGAGAAACGTGGGTCTTTTTCTCGCATTTTAGCGATCAATACCGAATCCTCATCTATGCAATTCTTGTACTTATTTGATGAAAGACAAAGAAAGAGATCAGGTTATTTATGATCGGAGAAAAGGAAACGATCAAACCGCCTACACCTATTCCATTGGTTAACTATTCCGGTTCTAATCTGGAATCGTAGTGAGAGTATCTAGCATACATCTGTACATTCTGAACTAAGTTCTACTAATTTCTTCTAAGATAGTGGTGTTCTCATTCCCGCTTGCACTAACGAACTGTGATGTTTACGGATGAGAAGTAGGCTGTTGGACAGATGATGCTTGTATTGCCAGCCTTCATCGGCTCCGAGGTGTGGCCGGGTGAGCAGTCTGCGGAACGTTTCACTGCCTGGCCTCCCGGGTTTCTGAGTGCTAGCGAACCTCCTTAGAAGTAGCTATATTGGAATACCCCGCTGACTTCAGATTCTGATTGGCTGGAGGTGAAGACCTAAGCATTGGCTTACACTGACTCCTCTATCAAAAGAAAGGGTACAGGCACTAGACAAATTACCTACTGGTAATGTAAAGGGAGGACCAGAGCTGCCACATAGGGCAGTTTTACATCGATAGCAGGTAAAGACAGATAGTCAGACCTACCAATATAGTTAAGTCGGACCCGAAAGACAGCTTCACAAGACCATGTAATAGTTTACTTGTTCTTTTCTTAGCACTTTATCGAAGATATATCGCTGATTATAAAAACAAATTGGCAGAGCTTGCATTTTTTCTTCCACTGAGCGAGGTGTAGATAGCCTGCTTTTTCTCTCTACTAAAGGGGTCACACATTGGAGTGTGGATTTTGGGGGAAGTGTGGAGATAAATACTACCCTGGGCATCAGTGTAAAATCAAACTAAACATGCTATTGGGTTAAGAAGAAGAGGTTGGTGAGGATGAGGAAGATCCACAGGAGGAGTTAAGCAATAGTGCAACAGAAAAGCAATTAGAACCTGAAGAAGCATTAATCTCCATGTTTGCTATCTCCTCTAACCCTAATCTCTTTTGTTTGCTACTATGATCAATTTGGCATTTCGATCATCTTTTGTTTTGAAGGTACTTATAACAACCAATTGAGCATATATCTGTACATGCTGGTACGCGTGATTTAGTACTAGAGACACATTATTACCTAATGCTGCTGATAATGTACTGTCTTTTATAGTGACAAACAACCTATGTTTCCATCTTTTTAAAGCTGTTTACTAGTTATCTGTCCGAGAAACAAACTATCACACAATTAAAGCCCGCAATGCACAGAACATAAGGCACATACATACCACTTTAGCACACTTTACAGAACACGAGTGCAACATACCAATTCTAGAAAAAACACATAAACAGAATCCAAACAAAGTCACTTAAGAATAGGCAAGGGACACACCGTCCACGCCACCTACTTGAAGAGCAGAAAAGAGTATAGTTAGTGTAAGGAAAGTATTATAGGAAAGACCCTATAAGTTCAGACAATATGCTACATTCTATGATATCCTATTCAATCCCCAGGTTAGCATGCGTTGCTCGTCGTGCTAATAAATCCTCTCTTCTTAAAGCCCAAGTAGGACAAAGAAATGCAAGTAAATACCCTCGATTCATTCCTTTTATGCGAGTGGGAAAGCTAGCTAGAAATCAATGACAAGGAGTAGAGCCTAGAGCAAAAGGGCCTGGCGTCAGGTTAGTTAAAGCAAGAAAGTCAATGCTGGTGCTCGCTTATTCAATCCTTTTTTCTCTCCTCCTTTGTGCTAATCACTAGGTCAAAAGGAACCCTTAATACGGAGTTTTATACTTGTTCTTACTTGTGTTAGTGAAGCCGGATAGTTCAACTTGCCTGCCCAAAGTCAATCTATGAAAAGTCTTCCTTATAGGCGCACCCAGCTGTAAGAGAGTAGAAGCAATCGGAGTAAATAAATCCCATAGTGAAATGAGCGTTAGATGTTGACTAGACAAAACTAGCTAATACATGTAGTAGGGTAACTTTTCCTTTTTTCTCGGTTATGTGAAAAGGGAGAAAACTCGCTACACTTTATAGGAAATGAACTACTCTTAATGCAAGCTAGTCGAGCTGGATGAGTTGTTAGGAATGGCTCAACCCAGGCAGCGCTAAACCTTTCTTTTCCAGGCAAATCTCTCACTTCAATCTTTCTGGGCTAGCTATGTTCTCGGACCCCACCAGAGTAGGTTTCACCATCGAGTAATGAAGATGTTAACTTCTAGTACAAGCAAGCAAAATCTAATGCCCGAGAAAGAGGGAATGGCATTGAGGCTTCATCCTTGGAAGAAGACGGGAGTGCTACTAGGGACGAACAGAGTTCTGGGGCCAGAAGAAGCTTTTCCCGCATTCCTGTTGATGCAGATCAGACGAGAAGGGCCATCTCTTTACTAGAATCCGATGTGATAGAAGGAGCAGCTCTAGCTTAAGCCTAAGTTGATCCTTACTTACTGTTCAAGATGTCTACAACACAATAAGGTAGGCGAAGCCACTAGTTTACTTGCTTGAAAAAGGCAACCTTAGCTGATCCTGAAGCCACGGTTCTTGCTCCTAGGTACAAATCTATGGTGTAGCACCGCCAACAGTGGACGAGCGCCTACATCGATCTGTCTCCCGACAGGTTTCTTTTCAATCAACCCAAGCCAGCTGTGCCAAGGACATTGAGCCCATAACAACTTCAGCTCCCCCTATCTATTTTCTTGTAGGAACGAAAGTAACTGCTTTGATAAAACCAGGAAACATTCTTTCAATCAGATTGTGGTTGTCATTTACCGCTTCACTCAGGTTCTGATTTGCATCCCTTACTGCTCACACACACTTCATTCTAGAAGAAAACGACTTATTTGAATAGATTTTATCAAGCCAAATTGCCTTACTCTAACAAGCTTGACTTACTTCACTGGACACGGAAAGGATCAAGTCAGTGACGTAGGAGAGCTAAAGGATTGTCTCTTTCCTCACTTCACTAGCAGCTATGAGTCGAAGGGGTAGACTAGTGATCCACATTGAATGAATAGAGTGGATCTTCCGGGTGGGGATTAGTCATCACATCGCCTTGCTTCTATTTATTTACTTGACTGCTCCACTCTCTGCAAGACCTCGCTCTTCTATCGAACCGGATAGATTCATCATCAACATATCCGTGCTCATCTACTGAATCCTCTTCAATGACTGATAACAACTCATTACTTTCTGTGGCAACATGGCTCGCCTGGCTACTCTTTTCTTAACTCTATGCTCGCTGGCCGTATATTCGTAAGGCATGAACTTGATCTCCACCTTTAAGCTTTTACTTCCTGCCTTCTCAAAGAAAGACATCCCGGAAGAGCTTTGGAGGTAGTCTATTTTCTGGCGCATTAAAACAAATTACGTACGGCAAGCCCAAATAGGTCAGTAGCAATGAACGAATTTGATCGGTTAATCCTGGGAATGAAGCTAGCTGCGTAGAGAAGAGCTCCATAAGTTGGGATGCTTTCACGTCTTCTAGAAGAGTCCTATCGAAAGAGAATACCAATAGTTCACTTACTTCTTCGTGGCTCTCCAAATCCGAGAAGAAAGCTTGAACCTGATTCTCGTCTACCAGGTGGGGAAAATAGGTTGCTAACAGCACGCGGCCCAATGCTGATAAAACCAACTCATCTAATGGATCCATGTAGAAGCATGTGTATTTGATACCAATATCAGCTAGAATGTAAGGGACAACGAAAAGGGCTTGAGAAGATCATTCGTTTCAGCCTGGCAGTCCAGAGGGAATAGGCCAGCACAACACAAATAGTAAAGAAAGAAGAGACAATAGGTAGTTGAAGAAGAAGTCTGTGGGAGTAGGCAAGTGCGTTGAAAAGAAAGGCATGCCACCTCTGACTCTGAATAGGGAAAGCATGTAAAAAGCAATTCAAGGAAAAGGAAAGAGTGAGATATTCAATTCAATTTCTTAGTAAGAATGCAAGAAAAGAAGAAGATAGAGTTTGACGTCTATCAAGTAAGTAATTCAGTTCTATAATATGCTCACAATTTGATCCTAAAAAAGCAAGTAGTTACTCACTAAGTTTTGCATCAAGTAGCATAGTCTTTGACCTTCAATCCCGGCGCTTCAAGGCTTCTTTCTTCTGATTCCGGATAAGAGTAGTACATAGAGTCAAGCCTTTTCCCTATTCGGTATGGAGGGTGCTTTGCGTGAGATGACAAGCAATAACTGAAGTTCACTATTCTCGAGAAAAAGAAGGAAACAATAAGCTATTCTTTTTGAATAAGAAGTTGAGTCAGGAGCTGAGTGGAATAAGGCACTCAAGTAGTTACGCTTGTCCCTTGCCATGTAGTTACGGTCCATACAGAAGCTTCAACAACGCCGGCAACGCTTCCCGGCCTTAAAGCAACTAAAGTATATAGCCACGTTGATAGGTCTATGAATCAAACTTGACAGTGAAGAGCTACCAACAAGGAAGAAGAGAGTAAGCAAAGAATGCCGCCAAGCTTTATTTATAGCAATTCCTGTATCGTACAAGAGCTATAACATAATATGCAAGAAAGAAGTTGGAGTCTTTTCTTGCAGAAGTCGTTGAAGACAAACCCTAGCCTAAGCGCTTTATTCTTTATTGACATGCGCTCCTGCCTTCATCCATCTTCTTGCCGGGAGCGCAGGGAAACTACTCCTGACTACACAATGCCTTTTTGAACTCCACTATTGAAGGGATGCGATAAAGAACCAAACTACACTATCTTTTCTGAGGATTCTTTATCCCTTACTGCTTGCATTTCTCTTTTGAAAAAGGAAATATCCACACCACCCATTACTGAGTCTTCTTCTACTCACTATACGATAAAAGGAGAAAGAAGAGAAGATATTCGTCTAAGACAACGAAACAAGCACTTATTCCACTCTGAGTGCTTAGTTTACCCGCGTACAAGAAAAGAAAAAGGTACCACTTTCATACGTATACGTTACAGTATTTACTTATGCAGGTTCCATTGACTCTAGAAGTTCGCTCTTCTTTCATATGTATGGTAGGAGAACTCTCTTTGTGCAAAAAGCAATCTAGCTATCTGGCAGAATCGAGGCCCCACCTTCTTTCTCTAACCTGCGAGTACAGGTAATTACGCAGCGGGTACGTGACTAGTCAAAAGCAAGAGATTTCACAACTTCTCTGTTGAGCTTACCCAACTACTTTATCCTTACCGAATAACCAGTTCTATCTGAATAATGCCTTTCCTTTCTATTGGAATGGAACACACTGACTATCTATTGAATCGACTTGAGAATTCTCGTAATATAATCGCTTTTCCTATCTATTGGAACTGCACACACTCCCATTGCTAGCAAAGCTCAGGAGATAGAATTTGAGATGAAGGAATAGCAGAGTTGACTTCTTTCCCGGGCATCACTCACTCTCGCAACAATTCGGACAGGGAAGGGATATAATCCATTCAATTCTTCTGCCTAGCTTTTGGCAATCAATTCCAGATATCGGAACAGAGACTGGAAGCAGCAACCAGGGCTCCATAGTGGTGCCGTGAAAAGAGCCTCTCAGTATTAGATAGAAAAGGCTTTCCTTGCCTGCGGATCTTTGTGCCCTTCAAGTGCCCCTTGCTGCTGTGGGTAAGAACGAACATCGTTCTAGCCAGCTAGTGAGAGTTTCCCCATTTTTCTTTGATCTGGCTAATCCATTTTCAGGTTTTTTATTTCCTTCAATGCCGCTGGTGCATAGTCAGACTTGCAGGGGCAGCTCAATCAAGTAGAGACAAGACCAGCTGTTGAAGCTTGGCAGTGGAATCCAAGAGATAAGAAGTAGTATAGAGATAAGAGAACGGGATTCAAAGTAGTAGTAGTTGAAATAAGATAGAGCAAGCAAGAGTAGTAGTATTGGCAAAGAAGATTAGAATTATTGTATCCGCTAATGGGTAGTTGATACATACGGACTTAGAAGGGCGACCCTCACTTCCGTCAATCGGCTACTGGTTCTCGGCTGCTACCATGCTACCTTTTTACAATCAATGAAATGGCGCTCACGAATAGATAGGAGTCCGTCCTTCGAAAAGAAGATGCTCGAGCGTAAGTTATCGTTCGTAACATGCCTACGTTAGTCACCAAAAGCAGGTACGGTATGGTTACCGGAAGAAACCCTGAACTCGGAAAGATATGCTAACTGGGTGATTAGAAAAAAGTAAGGACACATTGGGTTCGCCGAACCCTTCAATCACTCATCCCTCCTGAGATGGACCACGAGCTGGTGGCAAAAAGGATAACCCTCTGACTAGGATTGATAGCGATTCTCTTAATAAAGGAATATGCCTCGTCCGAGGAAGAATGGCAAGATAGGCGGATGACGAAGGAGCAGGGTGAATAGAAACACAATCTGGTTGAAGAAAAGGAACTACCCCCGGGGGGCCCCGGATAGCTACGAACTGGAATGGAAGGTTATCCAGATCCACTAGCCACTTCTGTTGGTCCGTCCTTTACAGCAAGAAAGAGATCATCGAGGCGGAAGAAAGATGAGGTATCGATCTCAAAGAAAAGAAGAACTTGAAAGAATCAGAGATTCAAGTCAGAAGTGAGGGATAAGGAGTCACTCTCAGAACGATAAGTAGATCTCGCATCTTCGTTCCTAGTCAAGAGATGGGGAAAGTAGGCATATGAACGGTAGGAAGGCTCCTGCTTCTTTGCCAAGGACTATTACCGCGATGCCGGGCCAAGGAGCGGATCTCGGAATAAAGACATATCCGTCACTAGCAATGGTTATCGAAACCTTGAAGGGAATAGACAAGTACAGTAGGGAAGGAGGTACTCCAGGGTTAGGTAAATATCTGGGTTCGAGCTAGGGTTATATTGGTTACGAGGAAGACCAGAAGGAAAGAAAGCAGGTTAGCAAGCAGGAGGCAGGAAAGCAAGATAGTTAGCAAGCCGGATCGGAAGATAGGGGCCTTCCGTCACTAGGCAAATCTGGTTGATTACTTTATTTTTATTGATCTGTTTGAAAGGAAAGATGACACCCTCGCTCGGAAGATAGGGAAAGCCGGAACTAGCACTTACCTGTATAGCAAGTCAAGGGGCTAGGCTGATGCTCGGGTTCTAGCTAAAGGAATAACCCCCCGATTCTTTCCAAGGTGTTGAAGTAGGCCAACACTTCTATTGGCAAATAGGAGGTAGTCTTGAGAGCGGGAACACATCCAGAAAGGATATCGAGCTGGGGTAAACGGATCGAAGCGGATAGGGGAAAAGAGCAGTAGCTCGTGCGTCCCCTCACTAACCAGGCATTCCTTTTGTTGACCCGGTTCACCACGTTTGTGGCTACATCCGGGGTTGTCTACTACGCCCTGGAATCCGTAACCCCCCTTCCCATAAAACAGTCCTAGAACCCTAACTCAGTCGTCACCAACCAAAAATCAAATGAAAGAAGCCCACATTCCCACTCTTCTTTCCCCCACCAACAACTAGTAGGTTGGGGGGCCTCGGTATATCTATTAGTATAGATGGATACCTACAGCGCTCAATAGTTCCAATTATTTTTTTTCACCCTTCTCTCAGCCATGTCTAGGAGGCTGAGTTTTGATCCTCATCCGCCCGTAAGCGGACTCTTTCGACCAAGCGCCAGAAGGTAGCTGATTGCTCATTCCGGCTCTGTAGGTCGTCGAGCATTTGGTGCAACCTAGCCAAGTCTTCCTCGCCAGTGGCCGTACGGGGGTTGTCCAAGGCCCGCGCGCCCCATCCCATCCAATCGCCACTTGGATGCAGGCCCGCCATCTTTCTTATGATTTCCACTTTCAGTTCAAATAGATCCTCCGCTTGAATCCGGGACATTTGCATGTCATGGGCGGAAGGATTCCAATTAGCTCCCAAAATTCTCCTTTGAATGGATTGCACGCTATCCCCTCCTATTATCTCGTCAACTGGATACGGGTAGGGCGCGTAGGGCGGAGCCCGATTAGCAGCTTCCTGCATAACGGGAAGAGCGGGAGGCATAGCTTGCTCCCCTGGAAGCGGTTGATTGACCGAAGGTTCCCCCCCGGAGGGTGTCCGCGGCGCGGAAGGAGTCGTTGATGCCATCAGCGCGTCCATTTCCCCCGTGCTTTCTTGAAAGGAGGACGAGGGCGGCGTAAGGGCCAACGCAATTTCCCCTGCCGGCGGTGCAGCGGATCCTTCAGGACCCGCTTCACTAGGCCCAGGCCCTGGTGGGTTCTCCATAGCGTAAGCTACCTCTGGGCCTTCCACAAAAAAAAACGAAAACAAACCAGAGAAGGATCCAATTAGAGTAGAGGAAAAAGCCTCCCTCCTCCTTCTGACAATATAAAGTACCAAAAAAATGAGGGAAATAAAAATAAAAATAAGGTAAGGTCTATCGGTCCACAAACCACTGAAGAAAAATTTTCCAAAAAATTTTGACACGATACGTTCGAAGCGCAGCATTTCCAAGATACGAAATTTTTGAGAATGAGCACTGTGAACTATCCGCTTCAAAAAGGATAGTTGATCGAACCGAAACCAACGTCAACTACGAGTTATTAAGCGCCGAATCCAAATAAGTGTACTTCCTTTACGCTTGATGCAGGATTTACCTATTAATATGAAGTTCACTCTTCTGCTGACTTGCACTGAAAAATCTTTGATTCTCGTCTCGTTTCACTTGCATTTGCTTTCGTTCTAAAGTGGAATCGAACCACTCACTCCGTTTGGATTTAGAGTCCAAAGGGCCCAGGCCCAGCGAACGAAAAAGGATTTACAGTCCCACGCCCACTGCCCTGCCTTCACCTTTTGATTGCTTTATTTTTATACGATTTTTTGAGCAACTAGCGCGAAAGCCGTTGCGCGTTAGCGCATTCGGAACCACACATTTTTATACGATTTTCTGAAGTGCGAAGTGCTCAGAATAATCCAGGTCGCTCGACGTAAGGAGAGGAACGAAATATCAATAGAGGAACGAAAACCGCAGGGTATGAAATTAGGGTAGGGTTGGCAGGGTAAGTCCAACTGAAACTTTCTTTGATTACCTTTCTTCTCCAACTGGCTTAGAGATTGCATTTGCCCTTAACCGGTAACCTCCTTTGAATCCTTCGTTTAGACCCTCTCTATTGGTATTGGCATTGGCTCGAGAGCAAGGACCTTATTTGATCGCTTAGAACTTGATGGAGGGAAATACAACTCACTCGCTCAAGATATGCTTAAGCTAGCTCAGGAAGAGTACTAATTTTATATGCCTTAAAGAGGGGATTCAAAGAGTAGCCTTTTACTAGGGCTTAAGTTACTCGTTTCATATTGCTAACTATTTTTATATAGCTAGAAAGTTGAGTAAGAAGTTCTTTCATTCCTATCCCGTGATATTCCGCCTTGCTTTGAAGTAGTAGTTAAGGCGAGAAAAGGAAAGCTGTTCAGTAGGAGGAATTTCTACCGATTATTGAGTGGTTTGTTTCCTTTCCCCTGTAAGGTCAAATGGTTTATTTGCACCTGTAGTGGGACACCTCTCCCAGCTCCCAGCCAGGGTTCAAGCAGGAAACTCTGTTAAGGAGCTGATCCGAATACAGATACAAGGCCCCCACTCATCACAACGAACGGTGAGCTTTCCCACTAGCCTTCACAGGAGCAGCACAATCATGGCCAAAAAACAAAACAAAAAAAGATCGTATAGTACGAGAAAACCAATGGCATTTATCTATTCTAAGTAGTTTCTTCTTTTCTTTTTAGAGGACCTTACCTGGCCAACTCAAATTCCAATGCTGCAAAACTATTGGTTTACTGAAGGTAGACCTAAACGCTGAAGTGTTGTTATTTACTTCCTTCGATAACATAGATTGTCCACTCTTATGCCCCATGCATAAAAATGGCTTGTGCTTTAGCACGTTTCGAATCAAAGAATAGAAAAAAGTAGGTGGATCGGGATCGCTATTACGAGTATTCGAGTTCTTGTTTTCCTTTCCTTGGAAAGGGAATTATTTCATGAGAAGTGCACCGGTAGAAATGTGACTAAATATGATCTTGATCTATAGCTCGGACACCTGGGACCATACTATTACGATGATGATGGAACGGACCTAGAGATCAGCATAATGGAAGAAGTTACTCCAGAGATGAGAGTATCATATCGATCTAGTATCTACTTTTTCACGGGGACCTTGATCTTTCCATCGATCCTTAGGCGAATTCATTTACTTGAGTACTGTACTATCTTTCTTTATACTACTATTCTTGATACCGCTTTTCCTATGCATCTGGGATCTGATATGTGGGGGTCAGAGTGAGAAGATGGTTTTGGCCACGGAGTTGAGTTCGGAAGAATCCTAGTTTGTTTTTTTTCATTTTCTCTGAGCAGTGAATAAGAATATCCTTGGCAAAAAAAGAAAGAAACCCGATCACAACTCCTATCACTTTCCTATTAGTCAATCACATCACCCACTCGTACTCTTCTTTTCTTTGAACCCATGAAAGGTCTGTCTCAAAACTTAGATTTAGATATGCAAGCACGAGATTCCCTACTTCCGGATATAGAAACATTAAAGCCATTCCATAGTACATGCCGATTGAAGGATGTGGACCTTTTGTTGGCGATGAGGCTGCAGAGAAGAGTTCAGCCATGGGCGATAGAGCTCGGGTTGGATAGAGAAAGGAAGAAGCAACAGGAGTGATGGAAACAATAGGTCGGCAGAGAACGAACAAATGCAAGATCCTCAAGAAAATGGATTAAGGTAAGGTGGGCTTCGGATTACCGAAATTGGATTTCCTTTTCGTGCCATATGTCGCTTAGACTTGACCTTTTCTCCCGCCCCCTAAAATCTTCGGCTCCTCGTTTTTATTCAATTATGAAATTACTCATTTTGATGGAGATTTATAGCATCATTCAAGTAAATACAAATTGAGATCGTAGAAACATGAGCTTGTAATATAGCTACACCTAATTCCAGACCGGTTAATGCTAGAACTATAAATAAGGGACCAAGATCTCCTATGAAATAGAAAATATTATTCAGAAATAGCATAGTCCAAGCGAACCCACTTAAAATCTTTACTGAACTATGACCGGCCATCATATTAGCAAATAAACGTATTCCTGAGCTTAATGCACGAAAACAATGAGAGATTAGCTCAAGGAGTACTAAAAAAGGTGCTAATGGCAGTGGGACTCCCGCTGGTAATAAGAAGCTAAAAAAATGAAGCCCATGTCTTTGAAATCCAACGATCGTAATGCCTATAAAAATGGAAAATGAAAGAGCCAAAGTAATGAGAAAATGACTTGTCACTGTGAAGCTAAAGGGTATCATACCCTGGGGATTACGAAATAACGAAAAAGTAAAAGTGACCGAGATGCGAGGGAAAAACTTTTGTTTAACATTTCCACCTATTTGTTCGTTTACCAGGTTCAGCACGAAATCATAAATAAGCTCTACCAAGGATTGCCATGCATTTGGCACTGACTTTCCCCCGCCCTTTTTCGTAACAACTCCAAATAAAGATGGCACCAAAACGACAGTTACCGCCATAGACAAGGATTCATTTGTGAATGATAAATAAAAGTTACCCATATCAAGACCAAATAATGGATCAATGAAAAATTGATCCAAGGGGCTTGAAATTACTGGTCCGCCGCCTCCAGGGATAACTATATCGCCGTTCCTCCATTCAGCCCCATCTAACAACTCTATTCCGTTCTGCCAGTTATTGAAACGGATACGCTGCGCCCTCTCAAATGGTTCAAAAAAAGCGTCTATTTCTGCTTGTCTCCTTCTCTTCAACGAGTTCACGTTATAATCATTGAGGAGTTTCCAGATCGAGTCTCTCTGATTCAAACCCATTATTACCACATGATTGTGATCGAAATTCATTGGAATTTCCCATCTTTTTAAGCTCTGCTCCTAGAAAGGGAGACTGATCTCAACTGGCCTCGGTTTTTCCAAGGAAACGAAGATTTGATTGGTTTTTTCATGCCATGCGGAACAGGGAGATCAGACGGAGCTCGATTAGTTTCTGCTAGACGAGGAATAAAGAACATAACCAATACGGGGAACAAGGGAATACCGGACCATATCTGCTTTTGCGCCATGACAAAACAAAATGCTAGCTTCCCAGTACAGTAACGCATACACTGGAGCGTCCCATCGACTTTACTTTGGCCAATGAGACTACTATACGCGTTTTCCGAGGAGCAACATGATACTTTCTTTTCCGAGACAACAGAGTTTAGAAAGATGGAAGCAAATCAAAGCTAAGGGAATCTTACTCGACCGAGAGGAAGCGAAGCGCAGACTGGAAAGCAGGAGTTCAGTGAAGTATGCCTTAGCTAGTTCAAATACAAATCTCACTCTATTCTTTCAATTTATAGCAATGATATCTTCAGCGCTATTCAAAGGTATTTTAGTGGAATGAACTCAAGGACATATTCGAAGAAATTCTGACCGTCGGTCGGGATGGTTTGTGGATTACGAACAGCTATGATAACTGAACCTAGCAAGATAGTAATTACGACCCAAGAAGTGATGAGTACTTGGGCATGAATTTGGAAACCTCCTATTTGTCAATAGAAGTGTTGGCCTACTTCTACACCCGATATATCGTATAACCCCTTGAGTGTTTTAATGGAACATGGTATAATATTCATATTGTCCTCTGATAGAAATTGAACTTAAAAAAATCAAAAGATGATTCTCGCTTCCGCCAACCAAAGGGCGCTAACCCTGTCTTTCCCAAAAAGTCTCGTCTTGTTTACTTTCCCTAGGGAGGACAAAGATTAACCAATAGTAGTCCCGAGGATTGTATGAGCAAGGTCCGAACTGTTTCTATTAGTAGCAACATGAGGAGCCCCGAAGGGAGAATAAGAAAGATTAACCGACGCCGCGTTTTCAGAAGAAGCAATTGGATAAGAATCATACGCTGCGAATGAGCAGACGAATCGACCGAGGGCTTACACACAAGAACAGAACCTAACTCTACTTCTTTTTCCTCCTTTCCTCTTTACTGCCCCCGCTATACTATCAACAGGTCAGTCAATATCTGTAGTGGAGAAAGAAGAGCCCAGGTCATCAATTAGTAATAGAATAATCCCAGTAGTAGTCCTCTTGCCTAGCGGAGTCAGCCCTTAATGGGCAGACCAAAGATTGGACATCGTTGTCTAAGCGTGCTTGCTTTGCGCACCGGCACAGCTGAATGAGAATCCGCTGGCTCAGATTGAGTGGCTCACTTCCTTGAGAAGGGCTTTCTATAACTAAGAAATGAGAATTGTTGACCCATATGATCTCAGGCTCATAAAGAGGATGAAACTGATAATTTCATTCACACTTTGAGATTGAGCTCGTCAGTGATCTTTTCCAAGGTGTCTAGAGAAACCTGCTTTGAACATGACATTCGTACCCAAGGAAAGTTTTGGCAGGCATTACTGTGATCTTGAAGCCCTTGCTAGGAGCTAGTCGGTACGGCTCACTACTAAAGAAGGTTCTGGCATGCTTCGACTTAGCCCTGTGATCCGCTAATTCATCTCTTGATCTGGTATTCCGCAAAGGAGGTGGATAGGGTCAGCGAAAGAAGTGGCGAGGGTAGAAAAAAGGTTTGAAATTCCAGGTTACCGCAGTATTAAACAAAGGACATAGTGGATTAGGTAACACCTCTTTTGAGAGGAAAGATCTATGAAAGCTGAAAGCCCATTCTCATTCTATTCTCAATTTCATCTACTTTCTTGGCTCAGGTGACTATCTATCGCCCGGTGAGTATCGCGAGTGAGAGCCTTAGGCACAAGTTCCGAGAACAACAAGACCAATAATCAAATAAGGAAGCTAAGTATAGGACTTGTCTGTAGGCGGAATAGAGTACGCCGTTAAGCAATACGGCAAGCGTAGTCGATAGGCAAAGAGCTCGCCTGAAAATGAAATGAATATGATTATGCCCATCTTCCTGGGGGGAAGAAGAGGCTCTTTCGTAATAGAATACCGATCGACGCTAGCGAGGAGAGTGGAATCACCCGTTGGCCTTCTGATAACATCAAAAGCGGATCTCGTTGAGAAGATGTCATGGTTGTCGGGGATCCTAAGTAGTTTATCTTTCTCACCAGCAAAGCATGGAATATGGACTGTCACAATATGATGTATCACCTCCTCTAGAAGAAGGGACAATAATAAATCACTTAATCTGCTGCCCATGTTGAATGCATCTTGAATAGAGAGGTGCTTATAAGAAAATGAACGCCATCTATCAGGCTGGAAGTAATTAAGTCAAGCACCTATCCCAGACCAATTAGATGTGAAGAAAGGGCCATACTACAAGCGCCAGAAAGGTCCTTCTTCTTGCTTCTTTAGTTTCCTTCAAATGCCGGCTGTATGCTCTGTATAGTGTTGGTTGTTTTTAACCAAGCAACTATTCAATATCGGGCTAACTTTTCTGACAACTCTTTTTTAGAAGCTTTCCTCCTGGGCTACTTGCTTTCTAGCTTATTACCTGGCATGCCCTTTGAAAGATAGGTGAAGCATACTTATTCTTTTCCCCCGGGATATTTCTGTACACTAGCTTTCATGCGTAATTATAAATACTTGCTCGTCACATCCAAGCTGGCTCGTCGCTACATCTCTAGTTACATAAAGAAAAAGATTACTCTTTTTTATAGAGGAATCCCTAGGTGGAATTTGTGATGTAATTAATGCTCTCTAACTAACTCAATTTCAAGTCATGCGCCAGTGATTTGCCGTTATAGGCCAGGGCCAGTTGGAAAGTATGCATTAGATAGCTAGGGCTACTAGGGCTAAGAGGAATAGCTTTTGATCAGTTGCCTGCTAAAAGGCCTTTCTTTCATTATCGGAAGTTCTTTCTTCTCACCTGATCCGCACAATGCCACCAAAGGTAAGGATCATCCCATACAGAGTAATGGGCTTCACCGCTGCGCGCCTTTTCCCTTTTAGCCTTTGACAAACCTGCAGGTAGCTCATTAGTGACCAAATAATGGAAAATATCCGCATACCATGGGGGGCCTCAGCGGATAACAGTTGCTCATAAACCAAAAGTAAGTGTTCTGCACAACCCCTTCAAAAGGACTCTTTGACTTCGCCGACTTACATATTTCGAATAGCCTTGTCCTTCGTAAGTGTAGCGTGGAACCTTCGGTCCATAGATTCTACCGACCCGCCTAGCGATCAAGCTCTTGCGTCTTTAGGAAAACTTTCACTCTAGCTATTCTCGGATCACCTATGAAGTGCTATTTTTTTCATTGCCGACCATCCGCCATTCGCCCCTCGAGGATTAATAAAAGTACTGATGCTATAAGTTAATCTTCACATCAATAGGCTATCCCTAGTCGATTTGATAACTGAAAAAGGTAGACTCTATTTTCCGGTGAGGATAAAGGTATTCAGGCAACCGATTCTGGCAGGAAAGTAGGGGAGTCTAATCACACAAGTGTACAGGTGAGGACGGACAAAAGGCACATAGCCATTCTGCTCCTCCCGGGATCAAAAGCCGCAGCTCTTAGTTCCCATTCTGGCATGAAGACAATACGGATGGGCTCACTCACTGACTTTCAAACAAAGGACCGTGGCAAGTAGTACGCTGGTCATCAAACATTAAAACATTTTCCATTTTCATTTCTATCGTTCGTGCAAGGTACTAAAATAAGAAGGGGATCACTTCACTCGCTAGCAAGCAAATGTGTTAACTCACGAGACGAGGCCAACGATATATATGTCTATAGTGAGGTTTGCGAACTATCTAAATAGAAAGACTTGCCCTTGCCGCGAGCAGGTAAAAGGGCAATGGAATACTTGAGCAACGGAATTGCTTTCTTCAAGCCATCCAGGTTCGGCAGACTCGTACGAGTATTCCGCGGTGAAGCCAACCTCCGTAGAATACGTGATTTTCGCCTTTCCACTTTGAGGTACGCCCTTGGGTCTTCCCTCATTAACCCAGACCCGCCTTTCGGGGAATATGAAAGTTAGGTTTGAGAGCCAAATACTTGTCGTGAGCAGGGCGTGTTGGCAGCTTTGGCACGTGCAGGAAAGCGGGAAAAGAGTTGACCGAGTTATTAAGTCGCTTGAAGCGCCAAGATGAATTAGATAAGCTGGGAAGCGAAGTGCGTGAAAAAAATTTTATACTAAAAGGTCGGGGCTCACCCGATTTCATGCGTTTACGAACACATGCCAGAAACTGCAACTTGAATGCCGGAAACCCAGCACCCGGGAAAGAAGCACTTTCATCGCTTCGCTAACTGCTCGTTCAAAGGAAAGATCGGAGGGCGATCAACCCTTTTTTTCTTTCATATTCGATTGGGTCCCGATAATATTTGATATTCATTCCCTTGCGCCTGCGCATACGTTTTCTTGCTTTTCCCGCATTTATTCGTTTACTTTTTCGTATCACTAATTCAGGAAAGTCCCTCTGTGGAGTGCCCGACTGATGTTCTCCGTTTTACGGATCCAAAAGTGGGTAACGCATTGCGATCTCTAGATTTTATGGCTGATGCTGATAATATGCCCGCTGCAGAAGCGAAACCTGTTGCCATCGTCATTTCAATCACAATTAAGTTGGTAGGCGCTTCAAAACCCGCAACCGGACCTGCCTGCAACCGGAGACCCGCAACTTGATGACCCAACCTATGCTGAAACAGCCGAATAAAAAACAAAAAAGTCAAGAGGTGGATCAGTTGATCCTTTTCTCGATTGAATGCGCTTTCTATCTATCTATACCGGTACCAGGAAAAGCAGAATAAGCAGTTGAGCACCAAGAAATTCCAGTTTCAAGTCTGTATATCTCGATAGAACCAATTCCAATCCAGGTAGTGTGAACAGAGGATGTGGAAGTTCTGTTTCCTTGCCTTGGCTCTAGAAGTCCTGTCGGCTGACATAAGACGGAACCCCCAGTGGTTTGAAGGCACGTAGCCACAGTGTCTAAGATTGAGCAGGGGGTACGGTTTCGGAAATGACATATTGAATAGGTCTGTATACCCTCAAGGGAGTGAGTGATGCCCTTAATGGGTATCAGGAACGGAGAATAGCTGACTTTCAATCTCAATTCTATGTTGCTATATAGTACTGAAACGATAACTCAAGCAAGTGAAACGACAAGCTAACTTTCTTATAAGTGACTTACTTAAACGCTAGATACAACTACTACTTAACTCAACGCTCCATCTCCCAAGGGATGAGTAGTGCGCTCTTATTAAAACTTGTAATACACATAACCGCACTAGAAACAGAACAGAGGAGTAGCATTGCAACGTAAACATAGGCGAGATAGCTCCCTCTACATAGGAGTTTCAAGCTTGGCATTAGTCCATTAGGTGTAAGGTCACCTGGGATAGCCAATAGGTAAGGATAGCCAAATGAGATATGTAGGTACAGCATGAGTTTAAGCAGCTGCCGTATTAGTAAGCTAGCTGACATATTGATCTTGTCTTTTCATATCCGGGAGGATTTACTTGTTGATCAACCTGTAGAAATCTTCGGTATCCTTTCTAGAGTGCCCCATTTCCCCTAAGCCCAAGATATGAGATGGAACTGGAAGGGGTTATGCTATTGGTTTGAAGCATGGGGATGATCAATTCAATTTAAGTATACGCATACCTTTTACCAACAATTAGAGAATACCTGCAATATTAGTGCTTACTTTCTTCCTTATCTTTTCTTTTCCTTAATACTTCTCCTCGAGTAGGGGAAATAGCATACCATACTTCTTTCGCTGGGCACTGTACTTTATGACCTTTCTTCGACACAGCATCGCATTCCTCCTCTCTCAGGCATTGAGGAGTTGGCTCATCCATGCTATGCTATCAATCGATAATACGTAAAGGATCAGGTATTACAGGTAAACTGTACCTGTACTCCAAAGCAATGAAACCAACAGGGAACTCTATCGTTCTAGAGACAGATATTGTTTCCTCTCGGGGAGGGAAGAATATCGGAGTTGAGATACCCTTTCCTGAATTGACCTATTCGATTGAACTAAGGACTATGGACAGTTTCCTTCTTGTGTTTGCAGTTTCATTCTATTGATTGACAACCAGGATGCTTGGACTACTTCTATTCTAGCTTTTCTAACCGATTGAAGGAAATTCCTCGCCTATCTTATTCTTTTTCAGTTCCGATCATCATTATACGATCCAAGTCGTGGAAAAGCCGAGTAGGAAAGCCGAAACCGAGGGTTCTATGGACCGACCCTTAGCCGTTGAAAACCGGATAGGAACTACTGCCGTATCTCCACTTCAGCCGCAAGCGAACGATGTCCTTTCGAGGAACTACAACTATTGCGAATCCGCGGATAGGACCCGTGCCTTGTCTGCTTAGCCCTTAGCCGTGCTCTTCTCGGAACATGGCAATCACAAGCATGCCTTGCCAATACAACCATTGAATAGATTTCACCCGTACCCTTGACATCCGCGATGAGCCGTTGGAAGGAATCCGTTCCGCTAAATCCTAATTCGTATGCTTCGTTGGATAGCAGCAATCGAGGCTAAATACCAATTGGCATGGTTGGATGGGTACCGTACCCCCTAACCCACACAGGATAGCCGCCAAATTGACGGAAAAGCGCCCATGCCGATTCATCCCACCCAACAAACAAACTCATGCGTACATATTCCCCTTCCCCTGGTCTAAGGGATAGCGCTTGGTCTAAAGCTCGCCATTTATTCGCTCGTAGGAACCTACACCGTCATTGGAAAAGTGAAACAACTATTTCAATCCGCAGCAAGGTTCGCTATCGCTGTTCCGCTATTGGATTTGGAACCACCCTTTCCGAGGGTAGCATTAGTTTAGTTTAAGCAGATTTCCCTTTTCTATTACTCAGTAAGATTAGGGTTTTTTTCCAAGATCAGTCCGGCCTTTACTTTTTCAAACTTGCTCATATACTCCCTTACAGATCCAACCTAATGTCATTTTCTTAATTCATCAACTGGGTTACAGATTTGGATGCACAGAAACCTATTCTTGACCTCACTAATCAAGGTGTCCCTATTAGGATGAGGGTTAGTGACCACATAACTCCTGTACCACTCACTAGTTTACAACATTGAAATAAGCGATTCTTTTTGCAATGTGTCTCTCAGCGTTTTTATTTTTCTCCTTTTTCATTATCATTTTCCCTCTCAAAAAAGATCGAAAGGATTCACTCCGGTGCTGCTTGCTGGTGGAGGTTGACTATCTCCACTATGAATAAGTCTTTCTCGAGTAACTGAGACTCAACGTGTAGGCGTTGGAAGCTGAAATAGGAGATGGGTCGTTCCAGCTCGGCAAGAGGATTCCGGAACATCCAAGTCCTAGCTATAACACAGACAGGAAAGTGTTTTTCTTTCATTGCAATGTCTGGCATCGTTTCGAATAGGCTCGCTACATAGTTGCAGGCTCGCTCGCTCCATTCTTACGCTCGCTGGCTGGTGAGGCAGAGTTGGTATGGCACTGGCTGGCTGCTAATGGTCACTCAGGATCTACTATGCGCGATACGCCGACGACATTTTGTTTGGGATTCCCCGGGCCAAAGAGATATACCTGTTCCATTCCAAGTGAAAGACCAGCAGCTGCGCGCCTTACCTTCTAGTAAAGGGCGAATGAGGGTCTGAAAGAGGTTTCAATGCACAGATGAACCCGCGAGGCATATTTCTGAGTTGAGGAACATCTGTTTGTGGGTGGTAAGCTTCATGTTCCGCTTTACATTTAGGCTGTGAAAAAGTTCTAGCCAAAAAAGCTTGTAAATATCGGCTGTGAGTTATGATGTGTGTAGGCAGCCCGCCTATACACCTGGTCTCAGAAGATTTTAGTCACATCTTTTGCGCTGGGGTCAGAAGTGGCTGTCATCTCGTAGGTAGCAAAGGACTCGGCTTTACTTAACAATGGTTCGCTTTCTGGGAATTCCATCATTCCCACTAGGCAATAATATGTAAACTAGGTATGGAGTATGTTTTTAACGGTGTAAGTACCCCTTCATTAAAGATCCCTTTCCCCAGTCTACCTTCAGTGGCCCCAGGCGGATAAGCCAATCTACACCTAGGATCATTGCATCACCCCTCCAACATTCTTACTTTTGACCTTCTAACTTGGCATCGCATCTCGTGTCAGTCACTATTATTGTGAACCATAGTCCACTTGACGACTTTACCCCACCGGGTTGTTTTCCCTAATTCCAGGAATAGAGTAGCATTCTCAGGCACTACCCTCAGTTGCAGCCTCAGTCCATATAAAACAGTCAATCTACCAGCAGCAGAGGCTGCAGATACATGTCCACCACCTGTTTAACTACTACCATAAGCGGGAGCAGTTGCAGGTAAAGAGTGTTGTGAGGGCTTTTATTTGCGCGTTAAGGGCTGTTTCTGTTATAGCACTAGAAATCAGTGCCGTTAGTCCCTTCTCGAACAGCAGTTTTAGCAATTGAATCAGCTGTTTCCTAATAGACTAGGCTGTTAGCAGGATTTGCAGGCGAGACAGATGAGGAGGCATAGAAGGAGGAATTCCATTATGTGCTAAAGGCTGCGGAATAAGAGCTCTTAGTCCTTTCGGCGTAGAGAACGAATCCTCTGTTGCAAGAAGAAGGGCAATGCCGATTGTAAGGTTAAGTATTACGTACGTAAAAAACCAGTCAGTGACTCATTTAAGTGTTGTGCGAAAAGGTAGCCTTTTGGCAACTGCAACCATCCATAGCGAGCGACGGAAGATCAATAGGCAGTTTTTTCATAAGTTGATAAAAGGAGAGAGCAGCTTAAGGAGAAAAGAAAGAACCGCACTCAACTCAAACCACCCCTCGCCTATCTTATTCTTTTCTTGTCTTCTTGTTTTCTTCTTCTCCTTGTTTTCATTTCATAACTGCTTCCATCTCTGGATCCGAGCTCGCCCTTCGGGGATTGAAGAATTTATTCAAAACTAAAATCCAATCTTATTTAAATTCGGGTTAAAGCTACCCACCCACCTAGTCGCGAAACAACCTAGAGAGTGCCAGCTTTCCTTTCCTACCTGTTCTTAAAATCCTTGCTTTCCTACCTCGCTAGTGACGGGAAGAGCGGACTACTCTACTCTTATTGCAGGGCCGACTTTTTCCCTTATTTCATTTCTCTTGTTAGCTTTAGCTGCTAATCCACTATTTTCTTGTTAGCTTTAGCTGCTAATCCACTATTAGGTTTGGCCCAGCCCTTGCTTTGATTGAATTGACGGAGGGCAGCCTGCCAAGCGGCGTATGATGATCCTAGCTTCTGCGGATCCTCCCTTTCTATTTGAGTACCTTGCCTTGGTAGGAAACTAGAATATTCGTTGTCCCAACTATTCCTTGCTTGCTTTTGAAGAAAAGCTAATGCCCATGTGAAAGGAAAGAGCTGAGCTCATAACTACTACTTTTGGGAATCAATCACACACACCCTTTCATTTCTTTCCTTACTGAAGTCACATAAGCACGTTCCAATGTCACTTCTCAACTGACGAATACTCCTTACTTTAGCGTTTCCCACTAGGCTATGAACTTACTCGCCTAATTACTCCTAAGTATAAAAGCCATATTGGTTGAATAAGCAGGTAATTTTTTTGTTTTCATACATTCCTCAATTCGTAAATCAGTAGTTACAATAGGTGATTCCCTCCTTTCGGCAGGAAGTACTACATAAGATAGCTGTGGTTTCCTACTGTCCATTCGGCAAGAAGAAGTAAGTACATAGCGATTTCCGCCCTTTTCAAAGTCTATTTCCTCCCCGCTAACCGCAGTAGCTTGCGCAGTAGCTTGAGTCCTGACAAGTGAAATTCCCAATTCACACACAGAGGTGAGAAAGCTTATGTGTCCCCTTATACCCGCATAGTTGTTGCAAGGCTTTCGTGACCAAGGTTACATTTTCATCCCTTCTCTCTACACAAATAGCATCTCTTTTCCAGATGTTCAATCCACAACTTCCTTTAAGAATGAGTTGGTCTGGTCCTCTTTTTAACGACAAGGTCAAAGACTTGTTCTCCCAATAAAAGGGGCTTATGGTCTTCATCCACTCCATCCCAAGAACTACATCATATGTTCCCAAATCTATCACCCTCAAGTCTACCTGAAATGAATGACCTTGCAATTCCAGTTTGACCCCGACACACTTTCCTTCACTGCACACTTTCAAACAAAAACTTCACTTAGGTTCTTATCTTAGATTCCCTTTATACGGAGTCTAGACCTTTTCTTCTTTTACTTCACACACAAAAAAGAAATATTGAAGAATATATAATATATTAGAATAAATGGGCAATAGTTAGGAGAGGTGCGCCAGAAGGTAAGGTGGACAGACCAGAAGAGTAGGGGTGCTTCCGATATCACCATGATCGGTAATGGAACGCTACGCCCTTGCTTTCTTTATGCCTCAAGGGTAATTGAATGAATTGAGGTTTAGTAAAATTCGATTGATCAGAAAGGAAGGGGAAGCTGGTGAATAACTTAACCCATCCTCGCTGGCTGGAGTTAGAGCTTTCTTAGGTTAGGAATCCACATAAGAAAGAAATTCTCATCGTTGACCACGAGCCATTCTAGACAGTGCGGACGGGAAAGCACTTTTTAATGGTTTTGGTAGTTCAATTTCAGTAAATTAGCCAAGGCATAAGGTATGTTTAGACGAATCGGCCCTATTTATCACTCTTGCTACCAGTTGCATAGAATCTATCATAAGCCGTTGTAAACAAAGGATTTTCCTATTAATAATTGGGCCAACCTACCAAATAGTAGGGTTTTTCGCACGGTACGGGAGTAGGTCTCTCCATCTAGGAAAAGCAAAAGCTGGACGATCGAGAGAAAGTAGGCTCATATTCCGGTTCAAGTACAAGTAGAGGATCACGCCCAAGCCTACATAGTTCCATTCCAACCTCCGAGGGTCTCAAGAAATCGACAAGAAAGCAAAGTAATCGGAATTCTTAACTTCGCTGATCCAACAACACCAGTTCCTCGATCTTGAGAGTATTTCAGTACTGGTACTTCGGAATCTGGAGCAAGCAGGTTTCATTCCTGGTAAAGGTGATTGGTCGGTACTCCCCTCTGCCAACCCACGAGCTAAAGGAAAAGGAAAGAGGAGAAGGAAGTAGACAAAAGTCGTGATTTCTTCATTACCGGAGCCTTCTCGGGTAGTCTACTTATGACATGGCTCGTTCAGAGGGCTCTTCGCGCTGTCTTCAATATTACTATTTCTCCAAACCAACCAGTAGTAGAAATTAAGAAATGGTAAGATTTGAGACTATGAAAGACCCGTTTGTTTACCAATTCGTCAACTATAAAGAATTTGTTACGAAATGAATGAGCAAACCAGCAGAACCAAGAAATGGGAGGGATGGGGTTTAAGGATTTGAATTATTTAACCTCCTAGCGAGACAAGCGTGGAGAATGCTGCAAGAACAAGAAAGTTTGAGCGCAAGGGTGCGAAATGTATTTCCCTGATGAAGACTTCCTAAGAGCAGACTTGGTTCAACTGTATTGATGTACAGAATCAGCGGATCTTGCTTGTGTCACAAGAGTGTTGTCCTCTATATTTACGTAATAAAAGGAGATCCCTCTGGCCAAACCAACTACGAAGTACGAGCAGTGGGCTAAGATAAAAGCTAGGAAGTTGGCATCGGGAAGTAAGAAGTTCTTGCTAGACTGAAGATGATCAATGAAAGATAGGGTTTGACAAACAAGCTGGGGTAAACGGATCCTGTTAGGAAGAAGAAGAGCAGGATGCAGGTACTCTTTAGTAAAGAAGGAACAATCCTCGTATTGAAACCGGTCGAGGAATATCCCTCACCCTCGTATTTGAAAAGAAGTGAATCAAATACAATAGTAGGTAGGAAAGAAAAGCCATCCTTTGAGTAGTAACTTTACCAAGGTAGAGATAGTCGAGAGCAGGATGCCGCCCTTATTCTGTTTAGAAGAAATTGATTCACCGGCAAAGAAACGACTACTGCGAGCAGGAGCGATGCAACCGACGGGAATCCTAATTGGATTGGCGGACTAGTGAAATGAATGTAATTTAGAGTTGGCAATGGGAGCTGGTGATAAACAGGTAAGGAAGCACTCGACGAATAGTGACATTTATGAATGCAAAGCGGGGCCAAGGCAGATATACGGATCAGGGGTATAAGCTAAAACAAGCAGAAGCAAAGCTTGAACCTTCTCACTGGGATTGAACTCTATGTTTCGATTGAGGCTAACGGAACCCAGGTTTCCTATTGACCAACCTCGTTCGCTCTACGTAACCTTACCCTTATGGGCAAGAACACGTATCTCGAACTCCAACCTTCTGACTACCTTAGGGCATTAGGCCTTAGAGTGGATCCAAGGTAGGGGAAAGACAGGACAATGCATGCTTACTTATCTTCTTATTTCCCCATTCCGTGCATGAGTTCCAAGGTGGAGTGGAGGAAAACTCAACTAAATGAATGCGCTTACCTCCCTCTCTTATCAGGACAGGATAAGAGCAAGCCAAGCCAACCCAAGCCCCTACCTATTCTATATTATAATCTATTGTATATTATAAGAGCAAACCTAGCCTACCTATTGTATATTCCTCCTTGTGGTTAACCTATTGTATATTCCTCCTCTGGGTTAACTAGACCAGTGATCTTTGCTACCTATTTATTTTTATCTTAATAGATAATGTGAGAGATAGGCGATGAAATGCTGGTTCTAAATACCTCCTAAATTAATGATATAATAAAACTCCTGCTAAATTCATTGTGCAAACTCATCTACTTGTAAATTCATTGTGCAAACTCATCTACTTGTAAATTCATTGTGCAAAATAACTCCAGGATACCATTACCTCTGTTACCTATTATATTCCATGACTGATCACATCAACCAGTGAGTGCTTAACAACTTCTACTGATACCGTGATTCCAATGAATTGACGTATATGAGCGTAGTTCTCTGGTACGCCGAGAGATGGATTCCATCCCTGAGGATAGTGATTGATGGTATAGAGTTTTGATAGAAAACAGGTATCAAAAATATACCAAAAGAAAGAAGAGAAAGTCGAGCCTTGATTCCAGAGAGAGAGAGCCATCTCTCTGGACTGCACTCTTATAGTCGACAGCTCTATGTGGCTTGTCAACCACCGGACCGTAGCTCCTCACACCGAGAAACCCAGTCTTCCCCCAGAAGACTGTCTTCCTCGACTATACATTCTCCTACCCCAAACACTCTAACCCAGACAGGGATTAGTTTTCAATAACACCTAGTTCGGGGCATGATGACTAACCTTCCTAACAAAAGAAAAGAGAGATAGGAAGGGAAGACCCACCTATCCATATAGAAAGAAAGCACCCTATCCCTCGCTCTGCCCAGCCAGGGCATAGATCACTCTCTGTTTACTCCTACTTCTGTGAAGAACAGAGGCATCCAAAAAGAGACGAGAAGAAGCCCGCGCCTTTGCCTGCTTCCTTAGCTACGTCAGCTTTGCCTGCTTCCTTAGCTACGTCAGAAGGTAGGGCCTGATTGACAGACGGCTCCGAAGTAGCAGGGGCCTGTTTGACAGAAGGAAGGGCCTGATTGACAGACGGCTCCGAAGTAGCAGGGGCCTGATTGACAGATGGCTCCGAAGTAGCCATTACAATGTCCCCCCCTGTCGCAGCAGCCGCGGATTCCACACACACAAAAAAAAGACTTAGTATGAAAAAAAAAAGGCTTAGTATGCTCGGGGATATCCGGCAAAAAAAACCTATAAATCCTAGTGGAACCCGGGGAAGGAGGATTTTCAACCAAAATATTCCTTGGTGAATCGGTCGAAAACTTGAACTACGCACATACATTTCTTTAAAAAAAGGTAAAGCCAAGAGAGATATAAAAACTGGTGCTATTGCGGCTACACCTCCCGCTTTGTCAGGTATACTGCGAAGAATGGCATGGATCGGTAGGAAATACCATTCCGGCACAATATGAGGCGGGGTGGGCATCGGATTAGCAGGTATATAATTGTCGGGATGCCCCAAAACATTAGGAGCAAAAAAAATCCAAATGGAAAAAAAGATAGCAGAAGCTACCCGACCTACAAGATCCTTTACATAAAAATAAGGGTAAGAAGCTATTTTATCCATCTCAGAATGTACACCCAATGGATTATTTGATCCATATTGATGCAATGCAGCCAGATGAAGAAGACTGGCGCCTACTAAAATAAGGGGGAGTAAATGATGGAGACTAAAAAAACGATTTAAGGTGGCATTGTCCACGGAGAAACCACCCCAAAGCCAAGTCACTATGGTATCTCCTACTACTGGTATGGCGCTAGCTAAGCTTGTAATTACTGTTGCTCCCCAAAAGCTCATCTGACCCCAAGGTGGTACGTATCCTATAAAAGCTGTCACAATCATTAATAGGAATATGACAACTCCGAGACACCAAACAAATTCCCTAGGACTGCTATAACTCGCATGATATAGACCACGAAAAATATGAAGGTGAACCACAATGAGAAACATACTTGCCCCATTAGCATGCATATAACGGAGCAACCAGCCCCCTTCAACATCTCTCATAATGTGTTCTACGCTGTTGAAAGCTAGATCCACATGAGGTGTGTGATGCATAGCTAAAAAAACGCCAGTCACTATCTGAATGACTAAACAAATACCTGCTAACGAACCGAACCCCCACCAATAACTAAGATTGCTCGGAGTTGGATAATCTATCAAATGCTGGTTAAGTGTGGAGTATATAGGTTGTTTAAGAAGAGAGAATCGTTGGTTCCTTATAGTCATTTCTCTTTTCTATCGTGACAACTCCTCTTCCCCCTTATTTACCCCCTTGCCTTGATGGAAATTGGCTTCGCTGCGCCCTGAACAAGAAAAAAGCTGCATGAGAAGATTCATCCCATTTTGGCGAGAGGGAGGCAGCGAATCACCTGGGCTACGGATTTGTCGGTTAGTTGATTCTCGAAATAAGGTCATTCGGAAAAAAAACTGCCGGTTTCTTAAGGCTTCAAACGAACGACTAGTCATTAAGAAACCCATGAAAAAAAAGTCTATTTATTACCTTTCATGAAGAAGTTTTGCCTGCGTGCAAACTACCTAGCCCTTTTCAAAAGAACGTCGATTTCCATCTCAACAAAGAAAGAACTCCAAATAAATGAAAGCAAGATTGCTTGTTGTCCTATTACTCTTTTTGCCTGCCTTGTGGAGCTTTGGAAAGGAGAGAATTTGAATAAAGTAACTCTCGGAAACTCTTATTGGACGAGAGAGAGTCAATATGATATTGGCGTCGGTTTTTCCAACGAAACGAAGAAGTTTTTTTCTTTGATCCACTTTCAAGTGAACACTTGTTTTGATCTACGAAGAGTTGAGTTGCTACCTCGGGGTGTCGACTTAGCTATTTGCCGAGAAATAAGCACAGCCTTCTACCCCGACGATTAGGTAGAGCTCTTACGGGGGCTAGGTTACCAGGATACGACCGTTCCGCAATAGAGCATGGCACTAATGTATGCCCTAAGGTCCCAGCACCTTTTGATCAATACCGAAATCATAACATTAACATTTCTATATGATAATTTGAGATTGCTCTACCGGACCTGAGTAGTAAGTGTTGACTCATGCGAGTCACTCCTTCTCAGCTTTTACTTCTTGGCTGGCTTGATGCTCAGTCTGGCCAATGGGATGACCCCCTTTTCTCTACTTTGTTTAGCTTTGCGAATGATACTTTTTCTTTTAGGCGACTTCGAACCCCATATTCATACCACTTTCCCACCTATGTATTATTGAATAAAAGACAAACCAACCGTAGGAATCTCTCCGAGGGTAGTAGGTCGGGGGAGCACCTTCCCTTTGCCTTATGGGACCCTCGATCATACTCTTTTCTGATAGCCGGAAAGGAATGACCTAACTTACCACTGAGTAGGCGCCCTTTTTCTTTTCCTTCTAAACTAGCTGCTCTCGCTCTACCAGTTCGTACTGAACTTTCACTTGAATTTATTTAATTTATAGGTGGGCGAGCCCTCGATTTGCATTATCCGTTGGATCAAAATCAATATCATAATCAAGTAGATAATGCGATGACTGCCTATCTCTTTCGAGAAGGAGTCCTTTTTCCGATACTTACTATTGGGGTAGGCTAAGGTTACATAGATTGTCTCCTATCTCTCCCCTGTCCTCTCGAGCTGATGACTAAACCGACCCACCTCTGACGAGAGGATCAACCACTGCCATAGAAAGAGCAGCGACTAACTAAAACCAAGGAATCCATCATCTGGCGTATTGGCAATGGGCGAACTGTCCGGGTGTGGCGTGATCCGAATAAGGCTACTTTTGTGCTTAATTAGGAGTTAATTGAGTATTGGTGCCAAATGCCTCCATTTTGACGACGCTTCAATTGATCTCTTTTAACACATCCCCTTTCATCTTTCGACTTTCATTATTCTTCTTCCCCTATTCTATACTAAATAAACAATCTAATTCTAGGAAGAGTTTCGAATACTTTAACTTAAAGGAAGGGGAACAAAGCAAGGGCTTTCAATGCGCGAAATCCGTTTCGAGTTAGAGTGCGAAACTTCTTGCTGCAGCCGTTTTATTCGCTGCTTGCTACTTTCTAAAATGGAAGATGAGATGAATAGATTGAATTGATAGTCTAGTTCAATCTATAGTCTAGATTCCATTCCCTCGATCCACTCTCATTTAAATGATGGGATTGGGCCATACCAACCTTCACTTAGTCTTAATAAAAGATTGCTTCATATCTTCAAGGATTGGGTGGAGGTGGCGTAAAAAGGAAGGAAAAAGGAATTTGAAATCCGTCCCTTCCCACAGAATCATCGGGCTTGACTTTCCTTACTTTCCCAACCCCGCTACTGTAAAAAGAACTCTTTTGTTTTGAGACTAGCTAGTCGCTATGGTTTGTGGGAAAACTCTTCTCTCTCTGGTCTCACTTCGAGGAATTTCTCTCGCGTCCCTGTAGTGATAAGAGCGCATTCTCTAACAGCTTTGAAGCCGAGGCAGCCATCCTCTTGCCAATCCTAAACAAAAGAAAGAAAAGCCCTACCCGCCTTCATTGGTTGAGTAAGGGGCATTTACCTATCAGTCCTAGTCCTAAGGCGCAATCGGAGCACTAAGCCCAATTACTGCTTTACTCCGTTAATTAGACTTCATTCTCCTAGTCCTATTCCTGATTGTTATTTCGGATTCTGTGCCTGGGTGGTATCTTCTTACTATTGATTCAACCTCTTCGGGCAATGGCATTCTTATTCGAAAGGCATTAGGCGGCTATAAGGCAATGAGTGCACTACTTTGTCACGTGAAGGTGGTCCGAGGAAGAGATTCGGGATAAAGGCAATGCAGATATTGCTTGAAGTGAGAACTGAAGGAAAGGAAAAGAAACAAGCATTGGCAAAGAAGAAAAGGATTCTCATACCCTACCCTAGAAAGACTGTCTTCGGGGAAGAGAGGGTTTCGAGGACAACAGCGGAAGTATAGTAGCTTACGGTCAGTTTGACTGAATTAGACTCTGACAGACACGTAAGAAGAGAAGTATTCACTGTAACTCGATACTCCCTTCAAGTATTCGATCAGTATTCACTGTTAATAGTATTCGATCAGTATTCACTGGTAATACTATTCGATCAGTAATGTGTGATTCACTCACATAGCTTAGAAAGTAGGCATCTGCTTACTAAGTTGATTGCCTTAAATCTCTAGCCATACTAAGTGTATACTAGGGATCAAATAGCTCTCTACCACTATTGAATAGTATTGTGCCCCAGGGTAGGTGTATCAACTATAAAACAGTAAATCCCCAACAAGTTTCAAATATTGATTAAGTATAGCAATCATGAGAATCGATTTAGTCCGTCTGTTTGATTTGTATTCTAAGTTCGAAAAGTCTGCATTACACAAGAGAGCTAATGTATTGCAAGTACCGGATATTGAATGTAGTGGATCAGTGGAATCTGGAAATGGAACATTATTGTCGAAAGTAATGGGTAGATATCACAAGTTATTAGATAATAATATTCTGTCTATTAGAAAGAGATCAAATGAGATTCTCTCTAATGATATTTTCTCTAAAGGACCGTATATATTCCAATCTTTAAATGATCAACTAGCATATCATAGTAAGTTATATATGGATTTATTAAATAATAAGAATTTAATTCATCAAATGTCTTATGAAGTTTATGATCCTATAATAAGGGGAGCTAACTATCTTTGGACTTCTCCTATAGTCACTTTTAACGCTACATTAAATAAATGGAAGTTTGATTCATGGAAAGAATTGCTATCTTTGAAACAAATTACACCCGGGATAGATCTTGATAATAAGTGGTTAGAAAAAGTGTTATGGCCAGCCTATAAAAGAGCATTATCAAAACAATATTATTATATATCCAATAATTTAACCAATTGTTTGATCAAAATGACTACTATATCATCTATGGATGGAGGAATCAACACTGTCTATGGTAGTATTTATGCACTTGTCAGAGTAGGATTTTACACTACTGTTTGGTACAAGTTTATACCTTGCAATCTGGATATTCCACCAGATCAACTGCTTTATATGTCGTGGGATTACTTTCTCAATGAGAGTGCTACTGTGCCAGGGTATACTAAGATCACACTGCAGGAAACTAAAGATATATCAGATATAGTGATGTCAATCCGGGGAGAGACTCCTTTTCCCTTTTATGATAATAGTTTTAACAATATGGCTATCTTCCAAGAGCTCCTACCACCAGAAAACGAACCAGAAGTACAAATACCGATGGAGAATATAGACAGAAAATGGAGAGTAGGTGTTAGTTTAGGTATCGTGATAGCATTCAGTGTAGCTATTGGTCTATATCAGAACTAGCTTAGATGCTTGCAGGCAATCAATTCCAGCCAGATATCGGAACAGAGACTGGATAAGGATGGGCTGGATCAAAAGAAAGTAGCAAGCCTTCCATGGCTGGCTCATAAAAGAAAGTAGCATGCCTTGGCTGGCTCCTCTTGTCTGAGAGAAAGGGACTTATCACGATTTATACTCTTCCTGCACTTAAATGAGAAGACTGGATGAACGAACTCTGTCCTTCGCTTGTACCGCATGGTTGGAGGCAAGAAAAGCAGAAGCAAGGTATGAACGTATAGTAACTAAGTTGCAACTAATAGGCATGCCAGTAGGTATAATAGGGATGGTAGTAAGATAAGAAGAAAGAAGAAGGGAAAGGGTGCATCCATTGGCATACAACGCCAGGGTACATAATGATTCAACCCGCCGCAAAGGGAACGCTAGGGCGTCCCACACCATCTTACTCGGGATCTTGTCCTTACACTTGCGATAGATTTATCGTTTGAAACCCTTAATCGACCTTAAAGGCCCTTTTAGGCACCATACAATGAGTTTTATAGATTGGGAAAGGGATCCAACCTCGGACAGGCGCGTTGATGCATCTCGAGTAGCAGAATCAGCTAAATCAGCAGATTCAAGTCCATTTACAGCCCTTGAAGTAGAATCCTTATATTTGGTTGGCTGCCCGCCCAAGTCAATAGTTGCGGTTGATCTAAAAACACGCTTTTCACCAATTTATTCTCTTTTTTCGAGATGCCAAATTAACGATGACCCCACTTCACCATGTCCGTCACTGAGGATTGTGCTTAACTCGGAATATCGATTGATTAAGGAAAGTAGGATTGTGCTTAACTCTAGTAGTAAACCCCCACCTGACTTAGTTGCTTGCTTTGTTCCTGCTTAGCTTAGTGTATTGGTATGCCCGGTGGTAGAGCTCTGTACGTAGTTCCTGGCTCGCATCCTTAAGAATAAGGTGTTGGTTTGCTCGGACAAGGTACTCTTTCCGAAGAGAAGATAGGTAAAACTAGAAGGTAAACGGTATCGTAGGAAAAGATATAATATGATGAATATGCGAGGTTGGAATATCAAAATGGAGGATAAATCCCTGTAGCGAGCACGGATCCAGAGTAAGCTCTAGTTGTTCCAGCTCCTGTAGCGTGAGCTTCTTCTTTAAATTCAAAAAGTTACGTAAAGCCTGGGAAAGTAGTTAGCTTTGTTTGTCGCTTACCCGCCCTAATAACTCTAAAAGCCCTGCGCCCTAAGAAGTTTAGAAATAGCACTAAGCAAAAAGAAGTATTAAAGCACTAAGCCACAAGAACTTGACCCTAAAGAACGTTGACCCTAAGAACGCACATGGAATTCTATAAAATAAGATAGAATTTCAAGGGTTAGAGCGTCAGGTGGTGCGAGGGCTATAGGAGTTGCTGTAGGGTCGTAAGGAGGGTCCACGATTAGTACTTTTTCTAAGTAGAGGCAGGGTCTATGTATTGGCGTAGGAGGGGAGCCTGGAACCCATCATATAAATTAGATTGGATTGGGTGGCGCATCGAGAATGCACTACGGCAAGGAAACATTGATATGAGACTTCACTGATTGAAGTTACAGCAGATGATTTACTATTGTATTGTATTGTACGGCTCCTGAAACGCAATGAAAGGCCTGTTTCAGGTTAAGGATGTGTCGTCTGCCACAATAGTTGTAAAAACTCGTTAAAGTGGGTATTTTCTATCTTCGCTATCAGTAGAAGATCTTCTTTCATACTTTCTTTGGTAAGGTCCAGTTTATAGTATAGTATTTGAGGGTTGGTTCATCCCGCATGGGCACACTAATCAGTAGAAGATTTATCAGTAGTTTATCTTATTTCTGGCATGCGCAGGCCGGATTTACCTGGTTCTGGATTCAGGAGTCTGGGATTTGCCGTATAGAAACATAGATGTTTGCTCTACTCGATTTATCGTAGTGACAGAAGTTGAGGAGGGTATTCTCTTTTGAAAGCTACTGCTTGACTACTATATGTATACGATAATTTCAATAGGGCGTAAAGGCCAAGCAAAGAGCCTCTCCGCAGTCATTAGACTTGATCTTTCCACGGCCTACACTACTAATCGTTCTTAGAGTTGAATCAGTCTTTTCGCCACATCGCCTATAAAATGAAGGGAATCGAGCCTTCTTTGCCCTTTGGTTACCAGGAGAACGGGATGCATCACCTGCGTGTGATATAGGAGTGCTGGGTACGATCTCAATCGAAGGAAAATAGGTGTAGGTGTCGCTATGAACAAAGTGATAGCCCAACGAGAATACTGATTTCAGCGATAATACTGGAAGAAGAGTGTTTTTGATAGAATAAGAAAGAGAAGCTTGCCGCCTAGACGACCTTTGCCTTCTCTATCATTCCAGAGCTTATCAGCAAAGCCAACTTGAGATTGATTGGCATTATTATCACAAAGATTACACTTCTGTGCAACTCTTTGACATGAGATCCCTTCCCATTAATTCCACAAGCAGAGGATTCCTCTTCTTCTTAGCAGCACCTGTGAACTCTATCCAACTAGGAATCCGGGTGCTCATCTATGGGCTTCCACTACTGCTGGGTATCTGTCTTTCCTAAACCAGGAATTTCGTATATAGAGTAGCATGAACTAATAGAGTCGCTTGTTCGTTGCTTTCACTAAAAAAGAAGCTAACGCTCTAGTTGCTTGTTCTTTCGCGCTAGTGCGCTCTTTAGTTGCTTGTTTGCTACCAGGCCAGGGTATTACTATCGCTCTCTTTTCCACCTGAAATACCATTGCACAGCTGTAGCTGAAAGAAGGAACGCTCGAAAGAAAGTTTTGCGAAACATTGACATTGATCCAAATGTACAACGAACCTCGCTTTTTGTTTAGTGACTTTGCCCTTTCCTCGCGTTTTCAAGGTTGTATCGATTCCTCTTCTCCCTGTGCTTGACCTGGTGGAATTCAATAGATAGAAATTCATATTAAGGAAGGAATTGGTTAAGCAGCAGTTCGACTCAAGTCTATGCCTCTCCGCAAGGTAAATAAAATCCTCACTCTGTCCCTGTGTTCATGGTAGCCCTAGGCAGCATAGTTGGAGCCCAGTAGGAATGGTTGTAGAAGGTAGGCAGTCCCAATCCTAGCCCATTGCTTTGACTTAGTCCATGGCTTACATGACATAAAGGACATACTAAAGCATGAGGCATACGTGGCATAGTGGACATACTGCATAGGCTTAAGTAATAAACTCATGGCTTACCTACTGGACATACTGAGTCCTTATATGCCAATCTAGCTAATGGGCAGACTTCATGGGCTTGCTCTCCTCACCTAAGGATTCGTATTTAAGTTCTTTGATGATAAGAGATTGCTTCAGATTATGCACCATCTTCAATGCCTGCTGAAGTGTTGGGAAGGGAACATGCACTACGATTCGCCATGTCCCGCCCTTTAGTTTTATGAAATCAATCGTATCCAAAAGAATGAATCGATTCAAAGGAAATAACCTCTCCTACTCTTGTTTGAACCGAATTTAACCTATCGCATCCATCGTGGGGCGCGGTGGAGCTTATACTTGCTGCCGGCTCGCCTTTCCAAAGGTGAATCAAACTAAGGATCTGGGCGCGTCGTAACTCGTAGAAATTAATTACTTTCTTCCTCCGCGGAATACCTTTTTTAATTCTTCCTTGTTGCATTTGATCCATCAGATCAGTGCTTGATCTTCTACTTAATAGGTTCAAGACCTAAATAAAGGAATGAAAACAGCTGCAAGATCCGCTTACTTCTTTCTCTTCGCCAGCAGAAGGTTTGTCTTTGGCGGATTAGTCTGATTTAGATTTTCAAGTAGCTGTATCCTCTTAGTCAGCAGAACTTGAAGTCGAAGCAGATGCAGATCTTGACGTAGCAGCTTTAGCTTTGTCTGTGTCAGTCGCAGTATACGATTTAGATTTGTCTTCGGCGGAAGCTGTACCACTTTCCGTAGAAGCTGACGTTGAAGGTTTGTCTTTCTCTGGATCTGCAGAACTTGAAGTGGACTATTTCTCTTTTTTAGATGTGTCAGATGAGTCCCTCGCAATTGCTGCTTATGAATTTCTTTTGCACTCGCTGCTGCCGTAGATGCTTGAGATTTCTCTTTTCCAGTCGCTGTATCAGATTTCTATTTATCTTTGTCCGCGGAACTATCCGTAGAAGATTCTTCAGTAGAAGATTTTGGATCTAGATTTGAACGCCCCGCTCCCTGACCCGGAGCCGGAGGTAGAGATTGTCCCCGGGGACGACCAACATGTCCCACCCATACAGGAGGACAATCCCATCACGTTCCACTTACAAAATGATGAACAGAGGGAGTCATTGGAGCAAATGCTGCATTCCGTCAAAGAAAGATGTATAATGAAATTAAGAAATGAGCTGATCGTAAATAAGAGAAGTAGAAAATGGGGATCAACAAAATTCTGAAATAGGCCTTACCCACCGCCCTATTTCCTTTCCAACTCTTCACAGAGCAGTAGATTCGGGTGCATCATCACATGTTACTGGTATGTTGGATGACGATCGGAATTCAAAGAAGAAAGAAGAAGGGCCCGACAAGATATAATATAATACGCATCCAGCTTTTGCTGAATATAGTGAGTGTTAAGCAAAGTACAGTACGCCTTTAGTTCTGATTTCTCCCAGTTTAGTTCCTTTTTAGTTTAGTTAAGCCATTTAGTTACGTGAAGTCGGCCCTCGAGTCTTAGTAGAGTAGCCTAAAGCAGTGGAAACTTGCCATGCATTCTACTCAATAGGGAAGTGAAGTTATAGAAGTCTTTCTTCCTCTTCTGGTGAAGCTAGCTACTGTCGTTTCTATTGGTTTCTCAAGAGGCTCAAGGTCTTGCTCTACCTAATCCGATCTAGTTCCGGTCTGTAATGATGGATAGGAAGGGTTGAGAGAACTACGTATCTCGCCTAGCATTTGTGTGTGCGCACCTGCTTTTGGGCGGTTAGCGAAACGAAAGTAAAGACAGCTATGTGTGATGAAGTAAGCCCTACGATGCTCGGTTAAGCAAAGACTGCTGTTATCTCATACAAAACAAGGACTCGGGAGAAGAACTAGTTATCCCCAGAGGGGGAACTATGATTCTCTCAGATGTGTCTATCGATATAGATCAAGTTGAGTGTTCAGCGAAGTATGCTAGCCATTGGCCTTACGTTCAGGATACTCCTTCCTGTCCTTGCGATGTTTGGTTAAGTGTTATCAATCAGCTTTCCTCTTCTTCCAGCATTCTTCTAAGGTTTGCCTCTAACGATGGTTGAATAGCTCCTGTTGTTTTTATTCCATTGAATCGATTTCATGCACTTCCCTCAAGCCGAAACCGGAACGGGAAACTTGTCTTGTATAGTAGGCAGCGGATCTCTTCTGTTCAGTTCTTTCCCTGCTACGCTACTTTGTGATGTATCCTGCCTGCCATCACTTCCTATCGTCAAGTAAGCTGATTGAGTGATTCCAGGTGGTAGTCATCCTTGTAATACCTCATGAAGAAGCAAGGCTGCGCTCTGCGCATATTGTTCTTCAGATCGATTGTGTCACAAGAAATAGCTCAGTTAGAGCCCTAATTGTTTTCTCTTTCTATACGAGAAACGAGAATTATCATTTCAATTGGGCGGTCCATTTTCCGATCCTTCAGATAGTGATAGTGCTATGTTCAGTTATGGGCGACCTAAACCTAATGCTTATCTATAGCACTATTCCTCAATCCACCCGAAGTTAGAGCTAGGCTCATCGGGCTCGCTTCTCAATACAATGCCTTTACCACTGATTGTTAATAGAGGCTTCTCAGAAGAAGAACAACAAAAAGTTGTTTCGAAAAATTCAAGTACCGGCCACACTTCAGTATCCATAGATATAGATAGGGCGGAGGCCTTACTACACGAGCTCGTAAGTCAAGCACGGAACGAGCCTTGTCTACGAAGCTTCGCTTCATCATCTTGCTTGCTTCTGGCGAAGCTTAACGCACTATAACATAGGCATGCATGATGGTATGGTAGGGTCCAAAGATACTTTTAAGGCCGACCACTACATAGGAGCGATAGGAAGCCAAGCCGTCAAAAGGAAAGGCGAGCAGCCCTGGCTTTGATGACATCCCGACCTGTAGAAAAAGGATCAAGCAGAAGGAAGATCTGCTAAAGATTTTGATGCCCTTGCAAAACAGAGTCCTAAAAAAGGAAGTGGGTTGGGCTCTTATCTTAAGTGGGATGTTCGGCCATTGGTTTCAGCACTGACCGTAAGTCTGAATCTGATGAAACTTAAGTGCCTTTTACTTTGGTTCGAAAGATGACCGTCCCATTAGCCAGCCTCATCCACAGCTTCGCTAGATTTCTTTGATCTCGTGCATTTGCAACGCGGTGCTCGTAATTTCCCCAAGAGGTTGCTATGGCTTGGAGGTCTAACGGACTTTCGTCCTTCGACGCCTATAGGCGGCTTCGCTATCGCTCATGACTTGGTATAGAAATCTCTCCGTGTAGTGTAGTGGTCGGCCTTCCCATCTCCAAGTCATGGGAGTGAAATTCATTCCATTCCGTATAAGTAAGTTGATATGATAGGCTTTTCGGCACATCCTATGAAAGGCTCTCACCTAGCAGGCCTCTTTGACCCAGTGCTGGTACATTCTACAGTGGGAACCACCAGCCCCAATTGCTTATCCATTCAGTATTGGGTGCCATACTAGGAGTTATTATCATATAGTGAAGCGAGAAAACGACATATGCGACCGGTTTTGCTTTTAAGAAGAGCCCAGTGTTGAAGTAAACCACGAATCAAAGCCTAGGCTAGCCTATCAGTAAAGAGCTTCCTTCTAGGAAAGGTTTCATGAGATGTTGATGTGCTACCTTCTAGCCTACACCAATGTCTTAAGTTTCCTCATAATAATGACATCGTTGTTGTTTTGGCCGAACCGGAAACGGTGGTACCACCATAAGTAGGTTCTTTCGGTATTGACCAACAAGTCCCTCTCATTGAGATTAATACCAGCTTGGTGAAACCGGAATTTCCTAATCAAGAAAATCTGCTTGAAAATTTGCACAAGGAACAAGGTTTAGGAAAAACAAACCAAGGCCGGTTAGAGCTAGTGGTCTTAACCAAAAACAAAGGGACTGGGTTATTAATCTTCCAAAATAAATACTAGCTAGGGTTTCCAATTTTGCTCCCAATGTATCCATAAATGAGACATTTGTTCAAGGCCTTCCGGGAATGTAATTACGAATAAATGGTCTATTTCAAAATGATCTTGAGGGGATCAATGTGATAGATAGGGTACTCGCAAACACTCCACCTAGCCAAAGTAATGCCTCGTCTACCTCTAGAACAAACCTACCATCAACAGGCGACAATCCGATAGGCAACAGAGAGAAAGTGGAAGAATTGCTTATTTTCTAACTAGGGGCCTTCTACATGCTATTATTATACCTCGCATCCCATGAGCGACTTGGACCGAACCGGGGATTTTATGTTCCTACACGGCCCGAGAATCCAATGTTTCGAGAGTTGCAATCCGACATTACAAGAATTGGGACCAACGAACTAAGGAGAATAAACAATGAAATCACACCGGCAAATCGGTATGATGGAAAAAGTTTCCCTATAAAACACATCGAGACCTACTGTAAGCAATGTGCGCCTATGAGGTATGATGATTTCACTTTCATTCTTTTTTTCCAAGCTACCCTTACAGGCACTGCACTCAAATCAACAATTAAGGGATTCAAAGGGAAAGAGTTTTGACCAATCAGCTCTATTTTTTTTATCACCTTCCCTTTCAATAGAACTGTAAGTAAAGTACTCTTGAAAGCGGGCAAATGCAAGTAGCTCAACCTTAGAGATGCGAGTTATTGATCTCCTACATCGCCTAACTCCCGAATATCACTATCTCAACCCGCCGACCACTCATCTAGACTATTGTTGAGTTTATGAAAAAAAATATAGTAAAAACATGAAATTGAAAGGAAACACGGCGGACCTGAGACTGAAAGCCCAGCAGCTCAGCATGCAAGGCAACAATTTGGAGATACAATGGACCGACCTGCAAGCAAGAAGATGGATATCTGGATCAGCAACAGAGAAAAAAACCGAGAGGTGGTTGCAACAATCACAAACCATAAAAAAAAATGCATATCCCGTGTGTGCTCTAGTTTCGGGTTCTCCTAGACCACCATTATGAACCAAAAACAACCATACCTAGTGAAGTGATGCAGTCGACCTGGAGAGGAAGATTTATCTTGTTCAGTAGATAGATGTATAACGCAACTGATTATGCTTTAACTACAGGTGCATACGGCCTTTCTTTTCTTCTTCAGGTTCAGTAATATCGTAGATAGACATCTTGCTTTACATCTGGGTTTTGGTACCTGATCGGCATCAGCGCTGACCTATGTTACTTTTTATTAGCTGAACACTTGGTTTTTTCTTCTTAAAGAAATCACTCGCCTCATTCTATTTATATAGATTTTATCCGTCTCCTGCTTCTTATCCTTCTCCAAGGAGAGCTACAAGGCGCGAAAGGAGTGCTGTAAAGGGGAAGGGGGTTGGGCGGCTTATGATGCTTGAGCTTTCTTTCCTCCCTTATGGCGGCGCATTGGGGCACTAGAAATCAAAGAAATCTGCTATGTTATGTGTTATGAGTTTGGGACCCAGCTGCTGATGTTAGAGCTCTTTTCGAAAGAGCAGCTTATCCACGAAAAAAAATAAGGTTGGCTATCTCAAAATTATAAGAACGAAGGCTTCGGAAAGACTAGCTTTGGTTGAACCAGTAGCTTACAAAGAGAAAGACTCTGATTCGATGTTCTTCTTAAGAAAAAGAAAGAATGACACGGACTTATCACTAAAAAAAGAAACTATCTATACTATAGGTTCCTAGACTCATCAAATAAATAGAAAATCTTCACTGAACAATAGCAAAAGTTCCCACCTAAGTTCGGTATCCCGGCCCCTCCCGGTAGTACTAGGAGCTGCTGCAAGTAATAGGTCTTCTTAGGATTGGAGATTCAACCTCGTCCTTAAGGAAGAGCCATTGGCCCCTATTTACTCACAGCAAGTGACCGCCTTCTTGTCGCCTGCCTTTATCTCTCTTCCCTGTAGAAAACCAATCACAAGTCCCTCCTTCTTGTAAAAGGAAGGTTCTATACTTCTGGTTATGCCTGTTATCTTAACGGTCAGTTATAGAAATCTTGCTTATGGCTCTCTAGTAAAGAGGTGGAACCAGATTATCTACCTTTGCCTTCCCCTGTGATTCTTAAACTAACTCTAAGCTAACTCGCAACTCGAAGATCCCATGGACCATGGCAGGAATGGGCAACCCTATTCTTAGTCATAATGTCAATAGGGCGTGAAATGACGGACGACAATAGTCTTTCTCTGCTTTCACTCGAGCCATACCGATGCTTTGGACTCCTTGATGCCAGTCTGTTCCCTAAGTAGGATAAGTTCATTGTGTTATTACAGGTAGTATTGCTCTCAAAGCTAGGAAGGTCAGAGCAAGCTTATTTACTAAGATCCTAGCGAGTGGAATACTTTGAACGAGCAGGGGAGCGAGCGGAGACAAGTTTATCAGCACCGATACCCCCACGCATCGTGGCCGGTTCCCTCGGGGGTCGAAACTTAGCTTGGAGAAAGATCCCGCTGATCTTCGGGCTGGCCCTTGCCTATTGAAAGTATGGTGTCTCATAAATGCTTTGTTAATGCCTCTTATTCGTAGGATCGGTCCAAAAGGCACATTTGCACCTAATCAACTGAAGCAGATGCAGGATCCGAAGTATTCGACTCCGGTCCGGCTCAGACGAACCGAGGGATCATCTCCTGTCTATCCCTAGTCACAGCGAAAGACTTCTACTTGATAGCTATACCTCTGCCCATAAAAAAGTACTTTTTGATCTCCCCCACTATCGGATGGACTTCTTGCTCAGTTTCGTGGTCAGAAGATCAACATTCTGAGTAGAATTCTTTTGTCTTGAACCCTTCTTGGTTCATTCATTCCTGAGTTCTCGCTTCGCCCCTTCTCCCGCTTGGCGGGCTTGGTATGATATGTTCGTGATTCCCATTATCAAGAATAGGGTTAATCCTAAATGTAGGTGCAGATAAGAACTAGAAAGCACCATTGCATAGGGAAGTTCTTTGAGTAGTAAAAACTAGTCTACGGGTACCTAGTCTTAAGAGTGGGCGGGGCATGCCCTATGCTATCTTATCCAAAAGAGGTCGACCCTCCAGCTCTAGATCCTTAAAAAAGTGGATTTGCATATTGGTACCATTGCTTCATAGAAAGGGCATTAACATAAATACGGCAGTAAGCAGAGGAAGTACAAAGGTATGTAAACTAAAAAAACGAGTCAAAGTGGATTGACCCACACTAGCACTTCCACGTAATAACTCCACTAAAGGTGATCCTATTACCGGAATCGCGTCAGGCACACCTGTCACAATTTTGACTGCCCAATAACCAATTTGATCCCAAGGTAAAGAATAACCAGTTACACCAAACGATGCAGTTAATACAGCTAAAACCACACCAGTGACCCAAGTTAATTCGCGGGGTTTTTTAAACCCACCTGTGAGATACACACGAAATACGTGCAGGATCATCATTAGAACCATCATACTTGCTGACCATCGATGAACTGATCGGATTAACCAACCAAAGTTGGCCTCGGTCATTATGTATTGAACCGAGGAAAAAGCCTCTGTAACGGTTGGGCGATAGTAAAAAGTCATAGCAAAACCGGTAGCAACTTGTACTAGAAAACAAGTAAGTGTAATTCCCCCTAAACAATAAAATATGTTGACATGAGGAGGAACATATTTACTAGTTATATCATCTGCAATTGCCTGAATCTCAAGACGTTCCTCAAACCAATCATATACTTTATTGAGATAGGTAACTAACCCGAACCCCCCTCCGAGAACCGTATATGAGAATTTCATCTCGTACGGCTCAAGCAGAAACACACAAATTTTCAACGGATATTAGAAAAAAAAGGTTCAAAACTTAACTTCATCAGCCACTGGATTGGGTCGATTTGCCTTGAAGATATGAAATAATAAAAATCCAGTTCTTTGTGATGATAATGCAAAAAATCTCAGCATTCAACTCTACTTCTCTGGCTCTTACCCTTCTAGATAAGGCATCTGTTACCTTATTAGAAGTTCCCTTTTTGTATTCAATCTAAAAATCGAGTCCAATGAATTTGGTTAGGGTTTTGAATTGGAGTGGTTGAGTTAATCTTTGCTCAAGCAAGTATTTTAAACTTTGGTGGTCTGTCTTTATAAGAAATGGTTTCAGCTGAAGGTAATGCCTCCATTTAGACAGACACTGCCATCAAAATTGCCATTAGTTCAGTTCCTTCTCATAGGCCGATAACCCCAAACTTATAACTCCTAATGCTTAGCTTAAATATGCAATTGTCTTTTTATCTTGAGATAACACAGCTCCAATTCCCAAATCAGATGCATCAGCCTCTATAGTGAATGGTTTAGAGAAATCGGGTAATTCCAAAACTGGAGCTGATACCATTGCTCTCTTGAGTTGCTCAAAGGCCTTTTGAGCTTCTGCATTCCATTCAAAACCTCCTTTCTTGAGCAATTCGGTGAGAGGTCTGCAAATGCCACCATATCCTTGCACAAACCGCCTATAGTAACCAGTCAAACCCAAAAATCCTCTTAGCTCCTTGACATTTTTAGGCACTGGCCACTGAACCATAGCTTCAATTTTGCTTGGATCAGTTGCTACTCCCTTTTCAGAAATGATGTAACCAAGGGATTCTATTTGTCCCATCCCGAAAGAGCACTTGCTCAGTTTAGGTTTGTTTTTCTTGAGCAGCTTAAACACTTCTTCAAGTTATTTCAAATGAGTCTCCATCCCGTCACTGTATACTAGGATATCGTCAAAGAAGACTAATACCCCTTTTCTCAACTTCTCCTTGAATATTTCATTCATCAAATTCAGAAAAGTTGCGGGTGCATTTGTCATTCCGCATCACCTTGAACTCAAAATGACCACGGTGAGTCCTGAAAGCGGTTTTATGCACATCACTTTCTTTCATCCGGGGACCTTCAAATAAATTCTCGAGAATATTTTCGCCCCTCATCTAATAAATCTTCATTTATAGGTATGGGATACTTGTTCTTTATGGTTGCGGCATTTAGTTCCCTATAATTAATGCACATGCGCCATGAATTGTCCTTCTTTTTTACCTAAAGTGCAGGAGCTGCAAAAGGACTATAGCTGGGTTGAATTATCGAATTTCTCAACAGTTCTTCACATATATTCTCTATTTCTGATTTTTGGGGGTGTGAATATCTGTAGGGGCGCAAGTTAATGGGTTCAGTACCTTCGGGGGATCGAATGATCCAAACTTCTCTTGGGAGGTAGTTGAGTTGGTTCTTGGAATAAATCCGTGTAAGATTGAAGAAGTGTTTCAATTTGAGGACTTACTAGGTCTTGACTACCTATTTCAAAGGAATCACACCATTGCAGCATTAAAACTACCTCCTCTGCCTCCAAATCTCACGTCCCGCTGGGAGATGGGACCTCCACGGCCTCTCGGCTGTTGTGTACCGCCACCTCTCGCCACTACTCCCTGTGTCATCGGTTTGATGCTCGGTCCCAAGCATGAGTTTTGAATTTGGCTTGGGACACCCCCTAGCGAAATGACCGAGCCCACCACAATTGTAACAAGTGCCATTCTTCCTGTAGCAAGTTGACTCATGATGTCTCCCTTGACAATATCGACACCAAACCTTCTCGTAATTCACAACGCCAGAATTTGGCTTAGCTGGATTTGCGGATGGCGGGGAATTCATTGACTGACTTGGCCTTGATTGATGATCCATCAACTCGTGGCTTTACATTGAGAACAAAGCTTTGCTGACCCTTGCTAGGCTCATATGACTCCACTCGTAGCGCATGTGCCATCAGATCCACTAGTCTCACTGTACCAGGAAGGTCGATTATTTGTGTCAATCTGGGATGAAGCCCTTCCAGATATTGCCGTCGCAAGCGGAAGTCATCTGCCACAATGTCGGGAGCATACCTCATCAAGTTGTCGCATTTCATATTGTAGTCCTGAACAGTACCACTCCCTTGTTTTAGGCTAACGAATTGCTGTCGAAGCGCTTCCCGAGACATCACATCTAAATACTGATCATTGAATTCTCGCTCGAACCACGCCCAAGGAATGGTTGGATTTGAACCATCATTATCTCCATTATGTCTCTTCTTTGCCTCCTGCCACCAGAAAGGAGCATGGAAACATGAGAAGCAAAGAAAGAATGAACATATGGGCGTTAAGCATTGTGAAGAGTTTTTTATTAGTTAAATAGCTGGGAATAAGGCTTACCCTTCGTAAGTCCAATATGCGAGTAAGAACATGTGCGGGAATAGGCATATGTTTGGGGATATGGAGGAAATAGAACGATTTCACTAATTGTTTCGTCTGGGTCGTCAATGTTTGATTTTTTTACTTTTTTCTATAAATGTTTTATGCTTTTTTCTATTTTCTTTGGTTATATATAAAGAGCTCTCAATTTTTTTCAGAAACCTAATAAGCCATGCCTGCAACTAGTTATTAAGCAAGGGTACTCAACTCCACTCTTTTCGCCAGAAGTCTTATTTTTAAGATGGAAAAGAAGGAAAGATATATCTTTACTAGTACATCCGCCTTGCCATCCAAATCATTAATCTTTTTTTAGATAGTATTATGCGTGGATATCCCGACCTTGTTAAGGATACAGGTAGGGGTAGGTGTTGGGCGTGCGGAGACTTAAGACCTTCGTAGGCAATCAGGTATGGCTTTGGTTAAGTCAATTTACGACTCCATCTTCACCAGTAGCCAAGGTAGGCATAATACGCGTGAGCTCTTTCAAGTCTTTCGTGCGGGTATACGTTGAGCTAGTCCTCGTACTCCTTTTCTTAGCTCTTTTAGAAAGAATCTTATTTTTCATCGTGTCAGGTCTTGGATGTAGACTCGGCTATGGTAGGATCGACCTAATTGTGATCATTCTCCGCTTCGTTCGCTGATCTCTTGCTATTGCTGCAGTCCACCCTTTCTTTGAATCATTTACATTCGGAATTTCAAGAGAAAAGAGTCTTATGTGTATTGGATCCGCTCTTCTGTTAGCATGAACACATGAATGAGATTCTATTCCTCTTCCAAAATAGAACCCCCAACCTAGGTGCGGGAAGTCAAATCAATCCTTGTTTGTACATCGCTGAACTTACATACCCGGGCCCGGCTCAACATTCTTTTAAAACAATCGAATAACGGCTTTTCCATGACTTGGCCATTCAATCTTGTGAACTAATCGAGACCGAAATTGGATAAAGAGATACAAAAGGAGAGGAATACCCAATCGATGAAAGAACATGAAACCCTTCTGTTTCTATAGAGGTACGGGAAACGGTTGGGGGCAATAAAGTAGGTGAAGTGGTTGGATTTTGCGAGCTGTTCCAACCACTGCTGGATGTGATTCCAAGAGCCGAACCAGAATGAATACCACACAGAAGAGTCAAGACCGGGCTCCCTAATAGAATGTTTAACCGATCCATTCCGGATCGATCGAATTGGTACGGAAGTTGTAACATGGGAAAAGCACAGAAAACACGACTTATTTGAATAACCCGGTGACCTACCAATTGTAGAAGTAGGATTTTTGGCAAGCAATAAGCACTTAAATAATACAATTCGAGTGTACCAGATTCTTTATCATTTCGAGAAAAAGGTTCGGGAGGAAAGGGAAACAACAGAGGGATCCGAATCGAACCTAAATGGGAATGACATGAAAAATCTTTTTCAAAACCTATCATTAAGGGCGTGACGACGATATACGAGAGGAATAAAAAAAAACTCGTGATTGGTGTGGAGGGGAAGATCTGCTTATGAAATTGTTCAAGAAAGAGTCGTCTCATTTCCTTACTTCTTCGTTCTTTCGAATTCATTCACTTCGACGGCTGGCGCTACGCTAGCTTTGCATGATTAGCTCCGGCAGAACAGGTACTGCATTTCCTTAGTTGGATCCGCTCTTTCTCTCTCGTGCAGTTGTTGCTTCCGGCTATTTATTCAGTCGTCAATCAGCATTGATCCGGGTAGTTAGTCAGTCTCTCTCTTTTTTCCCGTCCTTCTCTATCTATGAAATTCCTAATTAAGGGCTTTCCAATATCTAAATGTTCATGCAAAGCAACAAACGAAATGCAAGAACTGTCACGCAGAAGTCACACAGTATGCTGATCGTTCTGAAATGAGAAAAAGTATGGGATTGAATAAGAGATTCATACATAGAGATCTAAACTCATGGAAGGGCCCGGCCAGCAAACGAGATCTCTTACATCCAAACAAGCACCGGATTGAGCGCACTAGCGCGAAAGCGTTAGCACGCGCATCCGTTTTCTTGCTCGTTGACGATCGAGGAAAAAGGGATACAATACCCATTTTAGAACCGTTCACTACTAACAAATAGAAAATATCAAAATAACAAATAATATAGTTAATTAATATAGTTAATGGTTCCAATTTGTCCTAAATTTTTCAGTCTGTGACTGGAAACCCTTTCTCTTTTCAATAGAAAGAGAAGGTATTTAAGCAGTGTGTGTTTTGAGATACAATCAATCGAAGAGAATAAAACTGGGTCCAATAAAAAAACCGGAATGAATTTCTTCAAAGGGATTGGAAAGGGATAAGTACAAAGGGATTCGACGAAAAAAAAAGGGTTTAGTAATCCCCTCCTACGAACAATAATTAGTAAAATAATGTGGATGAATAAGATTTTTCTCGATTTTAGATCGGATTTGGCGGCATGGCCAAGCGGTAAGGCAGGGGACTGCAAATCCTTTATCCCCAGTTCAAATCTGGGTGCCGCCTGATCAATAAAATACTTAGGCTTATAGTACTGATCCAACTCGAAAAATTCGTACCCCGCATAAGTTGGGGCAAGAGAATAACTAGGCCCGGCGATACTTGATTTTGAGAACCCACAGTTCTTTCCTCAAACTAGGGTTTGTTTTGGCAGTAGTGGCCCAAACCGCTACCAATAGGGATGAGATAGCGTTTCCTTATTCTTTTATTAATTTGAATTGATTCTTAATTGATTCGATTCGAGAATTTAAAACTAGGAGGCTAAGATGTCAGAAATCTTGGTGGGCACCTGAGCACAAGACTTTTTAGAAAAGGCCTGCCCGGGATGTACCGAAAGATAGAGATGCTGCATCGAAACAGTCAGACTACCGAGGAACCGCTACTCCATACCACGCTGACCAACACACGGCCGCGAGAGAAGAGGCAAACCACGCGATCAGCACCACGACTTCAGCTACCTGATCAAACTATGAAAGCAGGAATCGCGTCGTCTGTATCCCTGCTAAATATCTTGTTTTGGCCACATGGATTGGATATAAACAAAAAAGCCTACACAAGACTTTGGGTTCACTTTGGCCCTCGTGGAAAGGACCTATGTGAACGAGGCGAATGGACTCATTTGGAGGACTTAACCAAACTTCATCTTTTGGTCAAAACGACAGACTACAGACCCGACCCGGTGCGGGAGCCGCTCGCACCCACTAGAGACTTTAAAGAAAAGTATGGATTAGACCAGATATGGGGAGAAGTCTCCATTTCTCCTCACGTCTCGTCTGTTGGCGGAACGCACGGTCCAAGAGAAACTTATTAAACCTGAAGAGCTTTATCCGCTATCGAGACCGTTTTCTTTCCTCACTCTCCAGGTGAGATAGCTGATACGCCCAACATCGGCCTAAAAGATGTCGCCGGGGATCGGTTGAAGCTGCACTCTTGCTCTGCCTCGGTCTAGCCGCGTTTCGGAAAATGTTAAATTTAGATTCAAGAGATAAGCTTTTGGTCAAGTCTTGGAAGGGACTCCCATCCCAGAGTGTGAAAGCTCTCGGGAGAAGGGAATCGACAACACAACTGGAGCTGCCCTTTCTTTGGTTTAGTAAGAAGCTTCCTCAAGTATGTCGATTTGTAGTACGGTCAGTTCACTCGAATCCACTGACTTCATGCACGGGGACTCGACCATCAATCCTTTCTTGTGACGAGCTGTGACTGGGTGCTCTGAAACCTCCTTAAAAGGAGGGGCAGTGGGGTAAGGTAATTGAAGTAACTACCCAGTATTAAGATTAGGCATAAGCATAATAAACTGATGCATCCGAAGACGGTGAATCTAGAATAGAGGCCGGGTGGGGAAGCAAAAGATGCAAGAGAGCCTTTTTCCGGGAAGGAAGGGACGGCCGAGAACGATGTCCTTTCTCGTGCCTAATGCCTAAGCGGGAGCGCCCCTCTGTCTGCTACTTTACACTACTCCTTGAACTGGACTTGAGGCTCTCCTCGAATCTATTCCGAAGTTTTGAATTCCATTTCTATGGATAGGTTCTAAGCATATGAGAGAAAGGCGGATGAAAGGCAGTGACCCTAAGTTCCGAATCTTGCCCTGAATAAGTAAGGTTTCGGGGAAGTTAGAAGCCTTTCGGGCTGAATAGGGGCGGGGAGAGGGTGTAGTGTAGTAAAGGAGGTGGGCTTAGAGCCAGCAAGCAAAGTAAGGCAAAGCTTTATCGCGAAGAAGGCAGATGAATGAATTGGTTCCAGGGTATGCCTTCCGAGGTATGCCGGGCAATAAGGGCAAGGAAGGCTGCGGGAAGAGTTTCAGGACTAGGCCAGAGGACTCCTGTCCATAAGGCTAGGAAGGCAGGAGCAAAAAGATTGAACTAGCCCACTTATTGAACCTGTTATTTGATCCTCTATTTTCCGTGCATTCGCATGGATTTCGGCCGAGACGGGGCGCTATCACTCTTTTCCAGGAAGTCAAACGTTGGCCTACGGTCAATAGAGTCATAAAAGCAGATATCAAAAGCAAAAGCTGTCAACTAGGCAAGGGCGGGCTATAACATAGTATGACGATAGGCTAACGACTTTGGAGAGATTTACCTATGATACGTAACTAAGCCCCCAGGCGTTGGGAAAGCTACAGCAGATTTGGCAGATTAGTAGTCTCCAACTTATTTTATTAGTGGATCGAGCGGATTGGTCTTGTTGCCGTAAGCCTACGGAGGGAGGGGACCCATCCTGTAGAAGGCAAGCGGTAGGTAAATTGTAATTTATCACTTTTGTCGATAGGGGAATCGCTCTTTTCACTTCCGTTACGTTCAGCTTTCTTTCTTTACCTTTCCTTCCTTCCCCTAATCACTTCCGTTCCACCACTGGCTTTGGTATCTTTTTGACTCTCAACCAGCAGTCAAGTCATTTCATTACGAAAAAGTCATTGAATTGGTTGCCCAGCTCCACTCGAGCTAATTTAGTTCCTTGGCACTCCTTCGTTGGTACTCAAAAACTCGTATAGCCGTTTGTTTCAAATCTGCAAATCGAAGATGACGAAGGGAGGAATACCATGGAAATATAAGAAAATCTCCTATTAGCGATGCTCAGATTTCAATGGAAGGAAGATAGTTATTCCAATCACTTTTCTCGATAGGCAGGGCGGGACTCAAGAAACCTGCGTACGGCAGGGCTAGGTTACCAGCGTACGGGCAAGAGAACTTTTATCTGCTCGTCTTTTCCCAGGATTTCTTTCTGAACTTGTACGGGTATGACCCGCGTTCCTTTCATATTAAAAACACTAGCTTGTTTAGTTCCACTTCTTTTCACAGGAGAACTTGCCGGTACCTCTAGACTCGCTTCATTGTCATTCCACTCGCGGCACTGGGTATCAGTTATCGGAGTGATCGGGGTGATGGTGATAGTTGTTACGATCCGTAACTGGTGATGAACCGCAAAGGTTTTTGGTTAGTTGACCCTGTTAACCGTAAAGAAAAGGAGAAAGATAAGTGGACTGGGCAATAAATGACTATGTCCATATTGTAATAACCCGAGTAAGTATCTGAGTAAGACCAATAAGGAAAGTACACGGAGATGTATTAAAGTTAAATCCGCTTTATTGGGACAACTCGGATGGATTGGATTGGATATAGTAGCAGGCTGAATCCTTGGAGCATATAAGGATAGGCTAATAAAGTGGAACTGGGATTTTTTGATAGAATCTACCCAATGAGGAATTTTCAGGAATGGAGAATGTTGTGGTAAGACCGATGATATTCCGATAGAACCCATGGTTGGACGTAGATTGCACTATACTTCCCCACCACAGGACGTAAAGACGGAACGCTGAAATCAGGAGATGAAGTAGCTGTTGGTCTTGCCTAAATTCAGTATTCTAAGTTGGCGAAGCCTCATACATACCGATAGGAGGTTGAGGGATCCGGAAAGTCTCCGTTACGTTCTATCTTGCTTTGGGTTTTGCTGACTCCGTCCAGCAGGCGTATCCACCTACGGTTGCAATGGTGAGTTGTGAACTTTGTAGAGCTTCGTTCTAGTTCCATCATTTTTCTGCATTCTTTCTAAAGTGCTAGTTTCCTCTATTTCTAATATCAGAGTAACACGGGAATTCTCTCTGGGAATCCGCTCCCCCTGCTTGCTTGTATTGGGCATTTGGCAGAGGCAGGTTCTCCATCATTAAGAGGCTTCTCACTTTGGTATCGATATGCGTCTGAACTCCTCCACTCTTTCACTAGGGGTACACACAACTCTGGACTTGTGCAGCTAATAGATTCCTTTCTCAAAACAGCCTATTTTTGAGGAAATGCCCATGGGAATACGGTTATTGGGATACCACAGGGGAGTACCATCTCACCGGTCCTTATGAACAGCTTTCCCCACTGAATCATTAGATCACCCGCTTATGTTCCCTAGTTGTCCAGGTGTGACCTAGTTTGCTTAGTAAGTATGGAAGGACAAAAGACGAGTACAGATGACTACTATTCTCCGGCAGAAAGTCACTCATTTCCTCTTAAAGGCATATTTCCCTGAAAAAAAGATATGAGTAAAAAACTCTTCCAAATCAAAGATTTGCCTATTCTTCGTAGTACGAGAATACTCTTACTTCTCATTGACACAGACGAGAAAGAAGTAGAATAAAGGCAGAATGTTAGTAAAAGGAAAAGAAAAATCCATTATATATGCTATATCTCATTCACTGAGTAGTGCAATAAGCAACTATTCGTTGACACCAACTCACTTATACTTGAAGACAGGAACATAGTAAAGTCAGCTAATCCATTGACACATTGTCTATTCTAAGACAAGAAAAAAGAGTAACTGAAGAATAGTACTCTTTCTATTGTTCATTTCCTATGAATCTTTCTTCATTGAAAAGATATTGTGCATTTACCGAATTTCCTGTCATAGATAGTCTAGTGAAGCTAGCTTACTAATGCCAAGAACTACTACTCACCAAAACCTATCCTTACTAATACACGGCTATATGATATTCTTATTATTCTATTTCTATATTTACTCATATTCTAGTTTCGTAAAGCTATACTTTAGAGAAGGAAAGAGAGATTCTAGGACCACTTGCCCATAAGAATAAGACCGAACTTAACTACCTGTAACTGTCCCAACTGCCCATGTGTACTAACCCCCCGAAATCACTTTCCCTACTGCTACGTTGAAATGAAAATGCCCGCCTCCAATCCGCTTAGTTAGACCAGACTCTCAGACATATGATTGTTGAGTTAGCCAAGTGAGGGGTTCGTTCAGCCCGTCAATAAAGCTATTCTCGGTATAGAAATAGATAAGAAGAGCTCCAATTAGGGGCAGGCGCAATAAGGAAGGTAATCGATTGACGAGACCCACCGGAACTTCAACTTTCAGTCTTCTATACGTTACCTGCCTGGAAACATGTAAGTTCGTGTCCCGCGGGTTAGCGAGGTTGGTCGGCATAAAATATAGATAGTGGTTTGTTGGCTTCATCTCTAGGTTGGGATGGCTTTCCTTCTGTGTATCGAAAGCTGGAATTGGAAGTAGAACGGAATACTTTTATTTTGTTTGAGGATTGAGGAAAGAAAAAAGGAGTAGTTGTTCCCCGCCTGGTGCTGAATCTATTTCACTTTTCCAGCGGGAATTCAAGTTCCTCTGTTAACGCGCCCCCCTTATATAAGTGCTTGCTGATGAAAGTTGGCATGAAAGTGCTAACTAACCTTACCTTATTTCTAGGAGCAAGTGGAATATCTGACCTGATTATAAGCTCTATTAATTTCTATGCTTTGCGATAAGCTTTCATATTACTACAAAGAAGGTTTTCCATGAGAGAGTAGAACATTGATTTACGGGTCAATAAACATATTAAATAAAGCGAAGTAGATAAGTATGGTATGAGGGAAGAAGTATTTGATTAAATACCTATCCAGATGCCTTTCTTTTGATACCTAATACACCGGTGCTTCTACCTATACAGGCAAACAAACCCATCCCTTGCTTGACGAGCAGCTCTTTCTATTCGCTTGACAAAGCCGCTGCTGCTCTTTCTTAATGCCTCACTGCCTGACCTTAGAGAAGACGAATTAGACTGCCTGATAGACTACTACTTCCTTTTCTTACCCGGCCAAAAAGCTATAGATTTCAAATAAGAGCACATCGACTAGGGCCCAACTATTGCTTTTTTTACTAATAGTTAGCAGGTGTCCTCGTAACTAATCTTATTCCGTTTAACTATTAGTAGATGACCTTCCCTTCTATCAATGTGATAGGAAATCCTACTACCATCGGCAAATCATAGGAGCTAATCCTCACCCGGGGGGGGCCGTGGAATAGGCGTACATGGAATTCTGGGCCTGCCCCTACTGGTAATTCACCGTCCCGCTCTTATGGGCAGACAGAAAGATCGGATTCGAAAACTGCCTCCTCAAGAGGAGTGCCCTCGGCGGCTAGGACACACGCTGGGTACTATTTGTGGAAAGTGATGCTTGGGATGAGCAAGTGCATTTGTTGGCTTTCGAGCAGTAGCGGCAGCGGGGCGGGAGAGTTGGTTATTCAATTGATCCTCTGATGTTGGCCCTTCTGCATCATCCAGCAAGGCTCGGAAGTCTGAGCTATTAAGGTCCGGTTGACGGATAAGAGGCCTTCGATATGTTAAGGGAGAGAGGGGAGAGTCATTCCAGAGTTGGGTGGGAATCGTTGATAGAAATTTTATTTTCCCTGAGGTATGATAGCGTCTGAACTAAAGAAAGGGAATATGGAAAGTGAATGTGGTAAAGGATACCAAGAGCCCTGAATGATTTTTAGGCGTCTTTTCTTTGAACAAATAAATCTATAAAGAAAATTGGATGGATCTTCCACCTATGCTATGAGTGAATCTTATCATCACTGGCGAGTGGTATCGTATCACCGTCTTCGTCCTGAAAACATCTGCAGAGCTAAGCCAGTGTAGGCTTTGACACTACTTATATTCGCTACAAGTATTACACTCGCTTCGCTACACTCTTCTCTTATGCTTCGTGCTTCGCATAGGCTAAATAAGCCGCTCATCCCTGGCGAATCCTACCCACATTGGAATGCGGAACCATCGGGGAAAGGCAAAACATATTCAATCCCAGGAGAGAAGTCACTGGTTCGATAGGACCAGGGAGAGGACCCTGATCACCTTGCCAACGAATTCAAGGCCTTAGAAAAATCATCCTACAATGGACCATAGGGACTGAGAACGAAGAAGACATCAAAATCAGGTTAGGGGGGGATAAAAAGAAAACCTCCTCCCATTCAAAGTCGTCTTCAAGTACCTTTTTGATTCTTTACCGAGTACATCAGTATTAAATCAACTATAGGTTCGAGTTTAGCCAAGATACGTACACGGCTAAGTGTATTAAAATCCAAGAAAGAATCAGGGCTATCTAAAAGCTAGGAAGGAGAAGACCGGGTGATTGAATATGACTTGCTAACAGATCCTACTCTTCCTTAAGCGCTAGTTCTATTCACGATGGTTCAGTTTCGAGAGCAGCTAAAGTAGTTACCTAATAAGATAGATGAATATTCCACGATCTACGATTATCAAAATCTTCTTATAGAAGTCTAGTTCTTTCTTCTTTTAGAAAAGGAAGTCTTGCTCTCCTTTCTTGCCGCTACTTGCGTTGCGAGCCAATCTTCAAACTGTTACGGAGAAGTCGTTTACTGATTAGCTGCTTGAACGTGGAAATATTTCGGCATATCTGCTCTTAGGTTAGTACGAGAACTCGACTCTACTCGTGCTATAGTCGAGGATGTACTTATACTACCCTAAAGAGGGATCAATTAATGGGGTGCATTTTTTTTTAAGGCAATTCTAGGCAAAACCTTGAATCACAGGGTTTGTTCCTGGCAACCCAGCATTCCTTATCTTGGCGTAGATTGGTGTGATGGGACCGTGAAAAAGCTTTTTTCTTTGACCGGAATCGACAAGTGTGAACCCATCTAGGATGAGTCAAACATAGGGAGAAGGGCCTCCAGGCAATATCCGGCATACTAGTAATCGATTATTTGGCCTTTTGCGATCGAACAACCTATGAACAGTTGTAGCCTACATAACCTACCTACCCAGACCAAGGGAAGAAGGTATCAGATCACTGTAGTTCTAGACCCCTTTTTTTTCAAATAAAGGAAGTGACAACGTTTGCCCGGCGGGGCGGCGGCTTCTTCCCTTATTATATACGATGACATAGATAGAGCCTCCTTCTTTGATCCATTCATTGATAAAGTCTTCGGGGGCAGTTTACCTTTTGAATCGACAGTAGAGTAGGTTTGCTCTTGCTTTCTCAATCTTTCCCTATGTAGTAGATCCGGCTTTATTCGGCTAAAAAGAGGCCGTCGTATCTGCTCGCCCCCTTCTTCATTCATCCAATTAGGTCAGAATGGATCCAGGGAACCCGGCTCGGGAACTGCCCTGAGAAAAACACAGTAAGAGAGTCCAATCTCTGAAATATAGCATTTTCTCTCCTAAGTACCTAAGTAGTAGTAGAAGGCTTAGTATCTGACTTGATCCAATAGAGTCAGAACACACTGTAGATCCAGATTCCACACCTTGCTGTGGACTGGGGAGAGAGCAGCTCTGCGAAGCTGGGCGTTCTGTGTGATTATGGAGGAACTGTAGTACTCGCCCCAAAATGCAAGCCGGGATAGATGCTTAAAGAAAGGGGGAGCGGTGGGCCTTCAAAAAGGAGCGAGGGAGTGATGGGCAACCTTAGTCTATATGTTGCTCGTGAGCCCCCAAGTACCAGTCTCGCAACAGTACTGGCGTTAAAGGATCGGTCCTTCACTTGCGGGTCGTTCGCGAGTCGAACTCGCTCTCTTGCCACGCCTTTGACTCACGAACTCGAGTCGGACTCATTCACTGCTGACTGAGGATCGTTCGTTCTTCACTCTCTTGCTATTACCCGCAGGGAGCGCAGCAACCGACGGTGCATATTATCATATAGAAAGAAAAAGAAGCGAAGCGTAGCGATTCGTACTACCGGAAAAGTGTCGCTAACCGCTAGGCAATAGAGTCAGCTTACGGGGTGGAGCGCAAGCAAGCGTAGCGAATCACATAGAATTGCCCCTACCTGCCAGCGCGCAGATAGATAGGGCGGGCGAGCGCAGGGATGGATGTCTGAGCGGTTGAAAGAGTCGGTCTTGAAAACCGAAGTATTGATAGGAATACCGGGGGTTCGAATCCCTCTCCATCCGCGAGGTCATAAGTTCTCTCTTGCCTTATCTATAGATAAGAACGAATCTCCTCGACTCGACTGATATGATGGATGGTAGAAGGTTGAGGTTATTGTGTGTTGATTTAGTTAGGACTTTGTCTCCCTTTCGTTATCTTCCGCCCCGGGACCTGTGGGAGCTAAGTCGAAGATCTCGGTGTCGTCGTGAGTGGTTGATAAACAGCGATTGCAGTTTGATTTAGGGAGTCCCAACCCTGTGAAGCTTAACAGACAAAGAAAACGATAGAGACTTCCGGGTATTGGGTGACGACCTTAATGAATCAAGTATTCAGGTGGCAGAGTTATTAGCTACATAAGCGCTCAAATTCCTGAATACTTATTGCCCTGGCTTCTATGATCAACCCCTGGCACATTTAGGTTTTGATCTGAGGCTATCCTGGTCTGCGGGACCCAACACAAGTATTCATCCTTTCCAATCTGAAAAAGGTGTTGCCGAAAGCTTACCCTCTTCCACACGGATGCTACAGCCGCTATCACTTTTGCTGGGGGGGAATTACAGAGTTCGCCTCTCGACATCTTGTTTGGTAAACGGAATTTGGACCCAGGCGCCCTAGTGTTGCCTAACCGTTCGGCCGGGGATGTCGGATGCGAGATCTTTAGCTACTTGTATCAATTTGCCGCAGTGTGCTTAGATACAATGCGCTGGCAGCTGAGGCTTGGCAGGATGGGAGTTAATTAGGGTCGAGGGAGCAGGAAAGAGTTTGTTATTCGCTATTGGCTTAGTACGGCCTATACATAATAGGGCCATGACGGTTTTGGCAAGGCCTTGAACTTCATATATCCCTTTTTTACTCAATCCAGAATACCGATAAAGTCAGATTGAATCATTTTTTCGAGCAAGAAAACGGATGCGCGTGCTAACGCTTTCGCGCTAGTGCGCTCAATCCGTTGCTTGTTTGGGGACAGAAAAAGTTCCGTAATCGTCCTATTTTTTCGTTGCATTTCCTTGTTTTTAACGGAAGCGAGAAATGCGTAATTAATATATAGATGTGATGATTCCATGAATCTCTGAAAAGGTAGGGGTCAAGGACCTTATGGGACTGCAATCGTGCCTGCCAATTGGGGAAGGACGCGGGCCTGGCAACCGCTCGGCTCTAGTAAGGGAAACAGGTATGTCTCACATCATTGCTCGAAGACTGGAAAAACTGCAAGTTAGCTCAGTTGGTTTAAAACGGCATATGTGAGTGACGCGAACTAGCATTTTGAATTGAGAAAGCCGGTGGCCGGGGTGGTCTATGTTGTTATGGTATCTCTCTTTAAAATCGAGATTGTGTGGGTGTTCAGTCTACCGCTCATGTTCGACGCTATTATGGACCGAGAAGAGGAATCAACGAAAAACCCAGGAAAGAGCTGCGAAAGAAAAGCGTGACGAGCAAAGTCAAGTCTCCACGACTCGACATGTTAGAAGGAGCTAAATCAATAGGTGCCGGAGCTGCTACAATTGCTTTAGCGGGAGCTGCTGTCGGTATTGGAAACGTCCTCAGTTCTTCGATTCATTCCGTGGCGCGAAATCCTTCATTGGCTAAACAATTATTTGGTTATGCCATTTTGGGCTTTGCTCTCACCGAAGCTATTGCATTGTTTGCCCCAATGATGGCCTTTCTGATTTCATTCGTTTTCCGATCACATATTTCTTGGTGTAGATATCTCTCTTTGCAAATAGAGATACCGAGGCCCCCCAACCTACTAGTTGTTGGTGGGGGAAAGAAGAGTGGGAACGTGGGCTTCTTTCACAGTGCGTACCTCTCTTTCTCTTCTTTCTCGCTCTGTTCTGGAAACTAACTACTTCTCCGGAAGCAACGTCAACAACTTATGCAAGACTCCTTTCGTAACTACTTTTCGGTAGAAATACGGACTTCTTCCTATCAAACTGCTTTTGCCCAGCAATAATAGGCAAGACTTGATTCAGGTCAATACAATACTCTTCTTCGAACTTGTAAGCTTGGGACACAAGCGTAAACTTTTTCAAAAGTAAGACCAGGTACACTGCTAAACATAAGTATAAAGAGGTGGAAGGCCGGCTGTGCTTGTGCTCACCTACAGGTCTGTCCTAGCATACAGTATAGAAAAAGACTGTCTCTTATTTGTGATTTGTCTGAATCAGCGTATATTAACTAATACTACTTTATCCAGTCAATAATTAATTGAAAGGTCGTCTTTAATTAAAAAGTGCATAAGCAAGCAAGGAACGGAAGGCATGCTAACTACACTACTAGAGTCAATACACTACAAACCAAACTACTTGAGTAAGAATCTATTCTTTTTGCTTATTCGTAAGCGCATGAAGAAACTTATTTCACTCTAGCAATGAGCATAAATAGTTGACAACATAGTTGTATTAATTCTTATTTTCCTCTTCCTACTACATACACGGCTATAATCGTTATATATTCTCTTCTTTTCTTTAGACTCTTCTTTCTGCATCTCTTTTCTTTCCATTGTGAGTAAAAGGGGACAGCAGTGGGTCAAGTATGTTGATTGGTATCATACTGTGGCAGTAGATCCTGGTGTCTTTCTCTCAGCTTTCAGAAGCACCTTTCGTGCTCTCGTAGCTGTAAGGAAGGCAAGGAGAAGATCCGCATATTGTCTTTATGGGTCCTCTTTATGATGAGGTTGCTAATAAGGGTGGGTAAAGTAGTCCCAATGCTTTTTCCCTCGGTAAGGAAGACTTATGGCATCTAAGGTAGGCAATTTCTTGTGTTCGCGTTTAGCTCCTTGAACAACTTTGTATCATTCGATACCACTAAGCAGCGGTTAATCGGACATTCCAGAGAGTTCCTTCGGGAAAGAAGAAGCCTAGCCTAACATTGAAATAAAAGTGCCGTAGAGAGAGATCATTTAGTGATTTGATCGTCTAAGATGAAATCACATAGTATACGGCCTATAATCTTGCTTCTTTTGCATTCAACAAGAAAGAGAATTGGTAGTCCACCATCATAGTACCTAAGTTTGATTGAATAGCTCTATTTGTAGTCTTCTTGTTTTTGAGAAAGTGCTCTAGACATCGGTTCATCCCGAGCACCACATAGTTTCCAGATGCAAGCTGGCGGGGAAGAGTTTATGGTTCTGAGAGGACATTCTTTTGTTATTGAATTTAGGATTGGGAAATTGATGTATGTCAGTGAAGAATGCAAGTTGACCAATAGCAGCTATGAAGAACAGCACCTGTGCAGTATGTCATTTATAACGGATTGACCTTGAATAAGCCATTGAAATGCTATCAAAAGATAGCTCTGTTGATAAGTTATTTGAGTTCTAGATGTCTACAACTTACCACACTCGTTTTCCCTTTGTCGGACAACCGGCACTAGCTTGATAAACGACAATAACTCGTATAGCCGTGCTTGTAACTAAGCTGTGAATGGAACTTTCCAAAAATAGAGATTTTTCTGAAATGCAGACTATTCACATCGCCCTTATGTGCTCAGAAAACACTTTATTCTCAATCGACGGGACGGATAGAGTAAAGAACGATATAGTGTGTGACTATCTATACTCAAAACGCAAGAGCCTGTACAGCAAATCGTTCAGAAGGCAGCTTTTTTCGAACTTACAGGGGCGCTGCGACAGCTAAATAAAGCGAGCACTCGGCAACTTCAATCTCACCTCTACCCCGCACTGAGGTCAAAACCATCTCTCGATCGGGGCTATACTACTGAGTCGACCAATTCCTCGCCGCCCTTCTCTGTCTTTACCCGCCGGGAGAAGAGTTTGAGGAGCATTGTCACCGAACTTCACTATACTATTTGGTTTGGCATGACATCTTCTTCTAACTGAGTTCAAAAGAGTATTGAAAAGAATGAATCCGGGTTTTAGCGCTCCTTGAATCTGGCCTATACGTAGTGTAAGCCGCCTGCGGCTGCTAAAGGCAAGGTATGAGGGTGAAAGTAAGCGAAGCCCATCTTGATATAGTCAATTGAGTGAGACTATCTTATTTAGTTCTGTTTATGCGTCTAGTGAGCATTGAACTCCTTTGACAAGCGCAATGCTTCTTTATCGATCAGTTAGACGCTTTATACCTGGTTAAAGCTGAAGTGACGATACCAGTGCCTGCCGAACTTCCAAGCCCTCAAATATCGAGGATATGGTGTGCCCCGTTACCTTATTTCAAGGTGTAATAAAGGCTCTCCCCCGACTAGAAGGATCCAGGGACAACGGCTATTTCCTCCAAAAATATTGGCAGTAGCCGAAACGACTGGAAACCCAGGTAGCGGTCCGGAAAGGGCAAAAGGGCAAGGTGAGTAGTGAAAGCAAGAACGTTCTTTCGCATATAGAGCGACAGCCCAGATTCAGGGTTACTTGTCCACACCAACTGATCAGGTATCGGAAAATAGGGCATATTTGTTTCAGCCGGGAGACCCCCTGGGGGTCTAGTTTTAAGGCGAGTAGGCCTATTGAGATGCACATAACTACCTTTTTTCATCTTATCACCCCGCCTAGCGACTTTGCAAGCATTACAGGCTAGGCACCTAACAACGGTTATTCCTCCAACAGGTTATTCTGGGTTACGCTAAACCTTCAAGCCTTCTACCGGCAGATGTTATACCTTCCCGCTATCTAACGTGTACGGCCCCATAGATAGATGATGCCAAAAAACCGGACTTATTACAAGAGCTTATGCTCCTTCCACCTCGTTCTTGATGTAATTGCACCCTCTGTGTGCCTTTCCTCTGCTGGTCAAAAAGTGGAGAGATTGCGTCAACGTGGATTTTTAGTTTATCTTGGGAGTGTTCTTCCAGCTTGTCCTCTTCCCTACGGTTTTCTTGCATGCAGTCTCTGGGAGGACTAAGGAAAGATCCTAGTACTCCAGGTAGGGCTCTAGAGAAGATTCCCTGAAAGAGCTAAGATAACTAAATTGATTTACGCTTTCCTCTTTCTTTTTTTTTTCATATATAGAATTGGAACGATTTCCTTGCCTGTGATGGGCCGCAAACGTAAGTTGGTTGTTAGCGCCAACTGAACTGCGTAACCAAAGCGATTCCCCTTATTGGAAGATAGGGTTAACCTATGTCGGTTCGACTCCGGCGAGTCGCCCCCCATTATTAGTTCGGCGTGCTGTCAGTTCCACGGGCCTAATATATGATATTTAGCATATACGAGTGCTGCTACAACCTCCTCTTCTATTCAATTGTATCTTTATACCTATCCTTCGATAAGGGGTAGGTAATTAGAGGGGAGAATGTTATTAAACATAGGAAAAAGTTTACACTAAACGATACTCAACGTATGCGGAAGATCGAGCTCTCCCGGTAGAGAACGCCGCAAGAGATAGCTAACTAAACTCACTTATAGGGATTGGTTTAATCCAAGTATAGGTTGATACACACTCTTTGAACAAAAGAGAGCGAGGGTTTAAACACGTATCACGAACGTTATGATCCGATAGTATAGGTTGAGGAGTAAGTAGGTTACTAAGGATAAGTAAATCAAAGACGATATCTTTTCTTAAGCCTTCCCATTTCTTCCTTGTTGGAGTGTATAAACTACTCTGTTTTTGACAGTGTGATTCACGGCCTACCCTAGAGGTTGTATTAAACCCGGGCTGCCTAACAGCCTGCTCCTCTTTCCCAGAGGAGGGGACGGATAGGCTTGAGTTTGACTTCTTTCCCCCTCTTAGAAATTCCTGAAGAGTGCTTCAAGCTAGAGAGTAAGTTGGGATTCTTACTTATTCAGTAAGTTGAATACAGGCCTAAAAGATACATATGGAGGTACAAAAGAGCATCATTGGAAAGTTAATACGTGAACAACCCCTTGGCGGTACCAGAAACAGAACCCTTTGGAAAAAAAGTATGTGAGATACTCAGATCTGAAGGAAAACACTATCCACGGATAGATAATCCGGTATAGCATCACACCTATTACAGGTGAAAGGTAAGAATAGCAAGGAGGGAAAGCCGTGAGGAATGAAACAGTTCATTTCCCTTATTTACCCGGATAAATACTTTAAGACAAACCCGAATACAGAATTCCCTAATTGGTAAGGGATCAGATGCTAGGATTAACCTGTTGGAGAAAGACAAAGAGAATGGAATGAGTAGTATAGAAAAGGGGAAAATGAATCAGCATTCCCAAAACAAAAGTAAGATAGGGTTGGCAATTCCACTACTTCAAAAGGTTTGTGCCTTCCTCGGTAAGAGAATTCTCAAAAGCTATGAACCGGTATAGGTAGGATAGGGTAGTATTGTTGGGATAAAACCAAGGAATCCATCATCAGGGAATGTAACCCCCTCCTTGGAATCGTAATTCGCGAAAGACCTCGCGCCAGTCAAAGCTCTATTCCCTTTCATCCTGCCCGGAACAGAGTGTAGGCGAGCCCGGATTCAAAGTAAGATGGTCGAAAGGAAAGGAAGAATAAGAAAAGGAAAAAGCAATTTCGAGAGCTATTCTCTTTTCTATTCAGTTCGGAAAAGAACAAAGATAAGAGAGGAAATGATACTCCACTCACTAGACAATAAGGTCTTACCTCGAAGTGAAATGAAAGCCAATAAGAAATAAAGAGTTCTTTTAGACGCCTTCGACTGTCGGGTTCTAGCTAATGGAATGCAAGCACTTTCGTTTTTGTTTCTAGCCCGGAGAGAGAGGCCTCCGCTTTTATCGCATTGAGTGGAAATTGGGGTTCACGCACGATTTTAAACCACCCTTGTTCACGGCATTCTACTTTTCTGGCAGCTTTGCTCTCTTTCTGAAAAAACAGACACCTTTCTTTATACGACGATAGGAAGAGCACAATGCACGCTTTCTACGATGAATGAGCTCGAGAGTTATGGAAAACGAAACTCTATCAATCACCTAACAAAGAAAGCAGTCATACACTTCCACTAACTTTCATGACCGGTTGGAACGAGATTTTCTGACTATGCAGATCCGGAACGAACTGTCCAACTCACAATTGAACATGATGCCCCAAATCAATCTTGGCCCAGGAGAACTAGTAGCGGAGCGAAGGAAAGACCTCACATTACGTACGCCAGAAGAAGCTTGTGAACGCGATATCAAGTGAATACCGCCCATGGCCAGGAATTCCTGAACAAGGAAGGATACCCAGATTAGGAATATGGCTAGCAGAAAGCAGCCTCGAAGATGGTCGAGTGTAATCACTTCTCTCACTACGGAAAGGAAGCTGGGCCGAGGCGAACAAGACAAGCCGCTTAGCAAGCAGGAAAACAAGTAGGCGAAAGAAGAGGTTTAAGTTAATGAGAGCTTGAGAATCTAGTTATTTAGTCAACTTTCTCTTCATAAGGGAATAAGGCGGGTGGGTGAAAAGCCTATAACAACATCAAAATGGAAAAACAAGAGTCTCAGGGACCCAGAAAAAGGATTTTTTGACATGTTTTGTTTCTTACTAGGATGCTTTGAATATTCCACTTCTTTCTATCCTTCCCAGGCCCGGTGAAGGAAACTTCCCTTAAACCTCCTCGCTAGTTAAGAGGAAGTCTTGTCTTGGGATCCAGAGCTGTTCCCTTACTTGTTCAGAATTTTAATGGAGTATCTTCCCCAAATGTTCAGCCTAGCACAGCAAAATGGTCAAATCAGTGGTATAAAGCTGGCACCGACAGCACCGTGCATTACTCACTCAATGTATGCAGACGATTTGGTTATCTTTGGCCAAACAAGCACCGGCTGCGCGAAAGCAAAGCAATTCAAAGAATTGAAAGAGAGAGACCGAAGCCATAAGTTACGCATTTCACGGTCGTATTTAATAATTCAATTGAAAGATAACTCAACGTGCTTCGTTTGCTTTTTCCTCTCCATGGACTAAGATAAGACTAGTTGTTGGTTGTAAATCTGGGAATAGTCCAGACTGAGAATATGCATCATCTCGTTAGCGAAGGAAACTCACTCTAGTAAGATCAGGCAAGGCAGCATATGATCCAAACATTCACTCGCTCTAAGCACGGGAATAGAATAAAGGTATGGGTCCCCCACCTTACCATCCGTTCTGTCAGACCAATTGCTAAAGAGTTTTATTCGATTTGAGACAATCAGGAGATGGGCCTTTCTAAAATTGAACAGCCGGTATTGTGGCATTCAGATCTGCCTTATTGACCGGCTTTGGTCGAGCAACCTCTACATTTCTTGAACGGCTACTT